GCGCTCTCCCTCTAATTACTACAAAGCGCGAATCAAAAAGCAAAGCAATTATCTTTTTCATGTATAAAGAATGAGGAGAGGCATGACCAGAAGAATTGTGTGAAATAAGTGAATTTATCCAGTTGAGGCATTATTGATTGATAAAAAATGAATCCCTCCAGACAGAAAAGAAAGAGACTCCACTTTTTCTTTGAAGTGAATGGAGAGAGCAGTGAATTCCAAGCAAGAGGGAAGCAGGGCAGGCAGCAGTCCCACAGGCAAGGGAAAGAGTTCCATCAGTCCAAGTTCCAGTTCCGGAAGCGGGCAGGAGGGCACTAGTAGTTGATGGTGTTGACCGAGCAGGAGCAGCAGAGACAGTAGTCGCGTAGGCGAAGGCAGCGACGAAGGTATGGAGAGCATAAAAAGGAGCTGAGGCAGAAACTCATTCATAGGAAAGTTGGAAATGAGTAAGGAATCTCTGAATCCGCAGCCAGTTAACCAGATGGAATTTGAATCAAAAGTAGCAGGAAAGAACCTAGAAGGAGCCGAAGCGGATCCAATTCAATATGCATATCTAGATCCAGAGTCAGTCGTTTACCTTGAATCCATTTCCATTCCAGTGAAAAATCCAGTGTTTGATCCATCAGTAGTAGATTTGCCAGTCGCAGTTTCAGTCCCAGCAACATAGGTCTTTTAAGTATAGCACCAATACCAGCAGTTGCATTTGACCGAGTTGAAGCAGCAGCTCCCTCCAATCCTGGGTGTGAATTCAGTTGACCAAGTGAGCATATCGAGATCCATCTGCACTAGTCACGAAGGCAAAGCCAACCCCCGGGACGGGGGCCCCAGTGGTCATTCTTCCCCCAGGGGCAGGCACCCCTGTATACCCTCTTTGCACCCAAACCTTTTAGTCTAGTGTTCATTCTGAACCCTGCTAAGGAGAGTTTCCTGGAGACCCTTCTTTCTATAGCTCGATTGATCGCCCTAAATCTTGCCAATCTTAAACCTCCTCTAGATGGCTGGGTCAGCACCGGGTGGAAATGAATAAGAAGGCTTCCGCATACGAGCTATCTATTGCTTTGAGGCCTGAGCCACTCGACCGGGAAAAATAGTAGCTGCATTTGATTTCACTCCTCTCCACTAGAACTCTCACTCGCTCGCATAAGTTTTCGTACTGCATCCGCTATCGTTCGTGTACATTCCACCCCCTTCCAGCCAGCGCACCGGAAAATGGATGTTGAGCAGACCGGTAGAAGAGTCAGAGTCTCTAGATCCAGAACTAGTCGACCGCAGTTTCATCACAAATTGAAGCAGAGGCTGTTGAAGATGCAGATCCTGTTGTTGCGTCGGTGTTGAGCCGCAACCGCTTGTTGATTGACTTGACGTACATAGTCATTATAGGTGACTTAACATAGTATACTCACTCTCCCTGCGGAAAGAGAAGGAGTCGTTACCCTTGTTATCCCTTCCGAAAGGAAAGAATGCTAACAACTCTTCCTTTCCTTCAATCTTTCTGGCATAGCGTTCCTTCTTTCAGGCATAGTCTTCAATCTTTCAGGCATAGCCTTCCTTCTGGCAAAAACCCGACAGCCTTGTGAGAAATTCAATCTTGATTGGCTCCATCACCGGAACCAGCATCGGAATTCCATCGCGCCGAACGGGAGAGTCCGTCCGATCAACGGCGGAAGGAAGGGCTTCATCAATTACAGATTCACTTCATCACATGAGGGAGGGCACCCTATTGAGAGGGAGAGGAATCCTTTCGATGGATGAATGACTTCGTTCGACTTCATTTGACCCGGATTGCTCCAACGGCATAGATTATAGAAAGACGGTTAAGGAAAGCTTGAAGATCTTTCATCCCCATCCACCACTTCTTTATTCGATCGCTCCCTCGTCCCAACCGGCCGATTTCTCTCCTGGATCGAATACCTTTAATGGTAGAATCGGTCCTCGCTTTGCTTTGGAAGACGGAAAGAAGAGAGGGTCTAGCCATGGGTGGGAACGGAAAGCTATCACCAACCCCCTGTCTTGATTCAGGGCTCGGATCTGACTCACTACGGACGGACACTTCGGGTGATCCGGTCGATTCGATCGAATTCGGTTTGATCTCTCGATGAAAGGCTGGAGATTCCTATTGACTGAAGTCAAAAGTCCTCCCATATCCGTTTGTTATTGCTATGGAAGTGTTTTCCAGGATCCTTGCCAAAGCTTCTAGTAATGGAAGGTTCTCTCACCACCCGAGATGTGCTAAGCTGGATTTGACTCACCTTTGTTTTGCTGATGATCTCCTGTTATTCTGTCAAGGAGATCTCCAATCAGCCTCTGTCATTAAAGAGAGTTTTGATTCATTTTCTGCTCTCTCAGGGTTGATGGCAAATCCTGACAAAAGCCAATTTTTCAGTGCTGGGATGGATGAAGATACTAAGCACAATGTTGAGAACCTTTTTGGCTTCAAAGAAGGGACCTTGCCCATCAAGTATCTTGGAGTGCCCCTTATTTCCACTAGACTCACAGCCAGAGCACCAATTGAACCAGTTAGGCCTCTCATTGAGAAGATTACCAACAGGGTTGAATCTTGGACTAGCAAACGGCTTTCCTATGCGGGTAGACTTCAGCTCATCAGATCAGTGTTGTTCAGTATTCAGGTCCCTCCTACCTATGGTAGCATTTTCATTTTGCCGAAGGAAGTGTGCAAGGTTATTGACCAGATCCGAAGATCTTTCCTCTGGCATGGTGCAGTTGGGATCTCTAAGGCTGCCAAAGTGGCTTGGGACGTGGTCTGCCTCCCGAGAGAGGAAGGAGGGCTTGGCCTCAAGAGAGTTCATGATTGGAATAAGGCGGCTATTACCAGACATTTGTGGAACATTGCCTCTAACTCACATACCATCTGGACTTCCTGGACTAAATCCTATAATCCAAAATCAAGGACTACGGCTCGGAGTACTTGTATGGCCAAACCTATTGATTAATTTAGAATTATGCCCTTCATTACGACTTCCCGCGCGCTACTCGTAAAGAGGGGCGGGTATATTCTGGAAAGACTGCATTTTAGCCTCCACCTCACTTCCTTTAGCCTATAATGAGACCTCCCTTTTCGGTAGCAGAGAGCCCAATCCCGAAACTAAAGTAGGAAGTCTTACACAGCCAATTTGGAAAGGGAATAGGATCTAAAAGAAGAGCACAGAAAAGCGTATACTAGCTTGACTCGGCTTCAACTCTTAGGGTTGGTCCCAATCGAATGGGCATCTTCGGATAGCTGAACATTCCATGCCATGTCCGACCCACAAGTGGTTCTACGTCCCTCTCTCTCCTTGCCAGTCCCCCTTCGGGTCCTTACCAGTCGAGTAACTTCGTACCTCCCCCTGCCTATATAGGTTCGCCAATCTTGACCCACTAGTACCATGTTCTAAATTAGCCCTTTCCTTACGGGACTAACAAGAGAGTGACTGGGACACGCTCGTACTTTACACCGAAGTGACTAATTCTTGGAAAGGAAACTGTTGGGGTTAGCATTGATATCTAGCACCAGCGCACTTGGTCTTAAGAAAGGGCCTCCTAGCTAGAGATTCCTTCTTGTAAAAACAACCGGCCCTTGTCAGTTCATAGAGAAAATCAGTCCTTTATTCAATTTATGCACTGAAAGGGGAGGAACCCTATGAGATCTCAGTATGGTTCCAGAAAGGAGATTCTTTTAATAGTCAGTCTCGTATCTTCAGGTCAAGTAAAACCCTATGATCTTAGATAGAATAAGCAAGCTGCGATTGACAATTAGGACAGTCTACTTCAACGAGTTCCCTAGTTGGATCACTAACACCTTTGGGGCTCTTTGTCAATGTGGAAGATTGGCCGAGAGAGGGAGATCAACAAACAGGGGCAGTTTCCTTCTTTCGTACAATGAGTACTTTCCCGGAATGGAATGGCCTATTGAAGAGGGGAGTTTTTCTGCAGAACAACGGCAACTAGCCCTTTAGGTGAACACTTTCTCTTTTATGGCTCTCTCCAGTATAGTCAATTTCCTTCGATTCGAGGATTGCAATCAGTTCGGGTGTACGAATGGCCCAATTGCTAAGGGTTGTGGAGCACATGTAAGCTCAGAATTGATAGAAAGCTTCCATCGCTCTGCCCTGCCCTATTTTAAACCTTAAACCTTACACATCGCCTTGTCTTTTTCCATTGATCTCAGTCGGAACTCATATCGCTGTTCATTTGATCGGCGCTTAGTTCCCTTTCCTAAAAAATGCACTAGGTCAGTCGAAGTTAGGATCAGTACTTTTATAGTCTCTTGGAAACTCGACAACATACATATACTCGAAATTAGGGGCCAATTAAGCGACGAAAGAACCCGGTTTAATGCTCTCACTCAAGGAATTTGGTAATCTACGCTAACTTAATCATCTAGTTGAATTTAGAGCAATTGCATATCTTTATTAGCGCCCAACACTTAAACTTCAATTGGACTAAGAGCCAAAGGATAAGATTTAAAGCGCACTCTAATATATACGGTACGACCTAGCTGATCTTGCTAGGTAGGGTCGGTTGAGAATAAATTACGGACTTCCTTCTCTTGAGATTAAGATAAGTGGGTTCAAGCTTGATTTCCAGTTTGAGAAAGGGATAAATAACCGGCTCAACCCCAGAAGGTGGCAAATTCCCAATACTGATTTAATTACATTCAAAGCATTCTAACTACGACCAGTCTCGCCGAGACTTTCTCCAATTGAAACCCTTAACTTACCAAACATCAAACAGGCTCTGAAAGACCTCCTTCCTTTTTGTTTAGCCTATATTGATTTCCGAATCCATATCTCGGTTTCTATCTCTTGGTCTCGATCTCGTTCGGACACTTGATCAGTCTCGTTATTTGAAATCTGATTTTGACCCCGCTCTTTCCTTCTATTCCGAGTAGCAGACAATCCCTAGAAATGTCTGCTGTTACCTAACATTGTCTTGTAGCTTGCAAGGCAAGGGGAGCCAAATGAGAACTAGAATCCTTCGCACTGCACTAGCTCGGGCTGAGACCGAACTTCACTTCAGCAGAAAGGAAACCTCACCCAGTAGGAATGCCTGAAGGAAAGGTAGCCCCGAGGCCTTCTCGATCAAGTTCTTTGTTCACGCGCATTCCTTGATTCTGGTGACCAATTGAATATGGGAGAAGGTCTTGTTCTATCCTGAGAGAGAGGGGACAACCAGACAACAGAACTGCTTTTCGATTTCTTCTTTTCACTTTTCACCTTAGACCAACTGCCAGTACAAGGCAAGGAAGACCACGCAGACTCATTCTGCACAGTCTGATCCAACAGCGAGGAATGGGCCAATGAGAAAGCAAACCCACTTTTGAAGCTGGAAGAACAGCAGAGGCAGCCGTTCTATCACTCCTAAAAGCGGCCGTCCTCACATATACTTGAATCTTAGAAACCTTGGGTTGGCGACCCCTTATCTAAACTGACATTACAAGGAAGGGCCAGATAGAGAAGAGATAGGTAAAGCCTTAAGACCAAAAACCCGACTACTTATTATTTAGTATCTGCAATCGCTAGGCGGAGGAGTGAGACCCGCGACACCCATCCTACAATATAAGATTTTCCACGAACTCTCGCTATGGGATGGAGCATTTCATCGTAACCATACTTAAACATTAGCCCAGGTTAGAATAGATTGTATTGTAGCTCTTTCTCGTTGGGTAGCTATAGCTATATGTCACTACGGTTCTTTCGGGAGACAACTGGGGCACCTTCTTACTTGAAGTTTCAATCAAGATGGAACCGAAATAAGATCTAGCACTCTCTTGCCGGGCTGCTAGGGGCATGAAGGTTGGTCTACGATCTACTGCTTTCTAGATGTTTAAGAATTCCTCTCTTCCCTCCAAATAGCGTAAGAGAAGTAAGAGAAGCGGGTGCTCTTCTCCCTCGGTGAGGTGAGTGGCTTGGTCTCCTTGCTTGTCTCTTAGTTGAATAAGGCTTGCTTCCCCTTTCGTGGATTGTTCCGTCCTGATCCCAGATGAGGAGGGAAGTCGTGAATTTCTTCCCCAATAGAGGACTGTTCCCAGTGCCCTAAGCACTCGTCGCCCGGTCTACCACGCTAAAGTGTCCCAATGACACATCGGCCTCTACCGTATCGCATTCTCGCACATGCATAGGTGATAGTGAGATCCTGGGCCAAAAACCATCCTTTTCAGCCCTTTCCTTTGTCTGACAATGCCCTCTTGGCAACGTAAGCCATCAGGCGTCTGCACAATGCACGACGGACCACAGCCAACTTCCCAATCTGCGTCCTTCAAGCAGCCATCGAAGACCAAAGCAGCTTCGATATTCCTTTCTATCGGAACGGCCCTTTCTAATCTGCCGGCGAATTCCGCCAAGTCTCTTATCCGGGTACGACCAAGAAAATCAATATTAAAGCGCTGTTGCAGCTCTATGAAACGCTCCCGATCGGTTCTTAAAGGCTGGTCTAGCCGTTAGGGATCGGGTGCAGGATTTCATGCCCGGGTGCGCCTTGGGGCATGCCGGTTTCCGGTGGAATCTCCGGATCAGCAGAATTCAAAGAAACTGTTGGAGAAAGGGTTCGACCGTCGCAGGCGGCGACTGTCGAGTGAAATTGTATGATTAGAAAGAAAACCAGACACAAGAAGAGAGTTCTTTCGAAAGAAGTGGCATGAAGAAGTTCTTTCGAAATACTTTTCAAATGGATGAAGACCGCTACTATAAGGAGAAGCAAGATGAAAAAAAAAGGTCAGAAATTCTGTTTCGTTGGCTATAGGTAAATGCCAGGGTTCGCTTGGCACTTGTTCTACCGGCCCCAAAGTAAGGAAGAACCATTCTAGAACAATCATTTGACTTTGCTTAGGAACATCAAAATGAAAAATGGAAAAAAAGATAGCAAAAGCTACCCAACCTACAACACAGAACCAACTTGAACTGGAATCTGAACTACGATTCAGATCAAGTCTTACCGAAATCGGATTTCCCTTTTTTTGTCTAAACTTTCTGAGCAGCCTTTCGCGGCTTCACTATCGAGAATTCTCACTCTCCCCGGAGCGTCTCACAAACCACTACTTGTTTTCTATCGGACCTGAAGCCCTGACGTTTCTATACAATAAAAGAGCCAGCCGTCGGCGGTACACTTGTTTCCCCCTGTCTGTTACGTGAGGAGATCGACTTATTCAGCTGAACCTCACACTTACGAATAAGTATTAAGAGCCGGGCGTAGAGCACTCTTGCGGTTGGTTTGTGTTTGCCCTCTTATTGCTTTTCAACCTGGCGGTTTGCTTCGTAAGGGAGGAAAGGCATTCCAGTTGGCATTGAGGAGGAGCTTGGGCAAGTCACTTCAGCATTATTAGGATAAGGTGTTTTCTCCACCATATCACTTTATAGGGGGATAGCGAATAACAAGAGTTAAACTATAAAATCTTAATATTGTTCGTTATTAGGTGGGAATAAAATCAATAGTTCGAGGTACTTCACCTAACTATGCTCTGCAATTGGCATTGCTCACTTCTACTTACGAAAAAACACTATGCTCGCCTAATAGCGACTTATAAGTAAGCCCTCGCTTCGCCAGTGTCTGCCTGCCAGTAGGGATTTTCATATCTCCCATTCGACCTCACTACCATTGCCTGCCGCAAAGGATGGTGCTGATGACCGCACCCGCTAGATAGGGATAGAAGATGCACCACCCGCTCGCTATAGATAGATAGATTGAATCCTGCACCCGATCCCGATCTCCTGCTTTTTTATCAGAGGAGTGAGCGCATGCATCGCGCTATAGACCAGGCAAGTTCAGCGTAAGCAATAGAACTTCGAACCTGAGCGCACTGCCTTCGAACCTTCATGCACAGTCTTTGGGCACTTTGGGGAATAATAATAGGACTCTGACCTTGCCCGAGCCAAGGGAGCATTTTCTCTACCGCACGAACTAGGAGCTAGTGGCCAAGAAGGGTCTGTTTCTATCGCACTGGGATAGGAGCTATTGTCTTCTACCTAATGTTTCTCTAATTTATAGTCAAAAGTATATCTTTCCAGTCGCCTCATAGAGCCTGGACCTAACGATGGCGCACCTTTTCTTCTTCTCCTCCCTCGTTGGAAACCTATTTAACCTATCCATCATTTGCTCGAGCTGTGTAAACGGACTATCCTTTTGATTAAGTTGTCACCGTCACGGCTTAGGATCGCTCGGTCGCTACGGGTCTTTCTAAAAAAGTGGATTGGGCAAAGAGCGCCTAGCCTTCTCCTCCCGGGTACACTAATTCCGCAATGAAATATGGTTCGGATTGGTAAAGGTCACTCTGCTTCTTCTTCTTAATAATCTTCGTCTGCTTCTGTGAATTAAACGACATCTTCGTCTTAATCTTAATCTTCGGATGTTCGTCCTGTTGATTCAGATTTTGCTTCCTGGGCTTTCAAAAAATGACTACAATGAGCTTCACTGTCACCGGGCGTATCCCGCCCTTTCCTTTTCAACAGTAACTTGAAAGTATCCGGCCTATCCACCAGACCAGATTGACCCCATACCTAATGCTACCAGAAGCTCTGCAGTCTGAGGGGCGTCTCATGCATGCACTTTCGGACCACCTGAGACTGAATAAGAATCTTTTCCATTCTGCCTCACTATTATCAATATAAAGATAGCCCTTTCGCGTTATATTCTAGTTATTAGTATGATAAGGAATAGTAATAGTTAAACAGACTCATAAAGTACATATGGTAGATCAGGAATAAGTTAAGTAATACAGACTTAGGTATGGGGATGGGAGTCAGATCTTTGTTAAGGGGATGGGAGTCAAATCTTTGTTAAGGGGATGGGAGTCAAAGTAATTGGGTTCAAAGGTCCTGTTTTTCCGTAAAACTAACGTACAGGTCGGCGTCATACTTTTCTTTCCTTGTTAAGTTGTGTTTTCCGTTGTACATATATATTCTCGTTTTGCAAGTTGATGAGTGAGACTTCCTCTGTCAATAAAGTAGGGTGTGGGAATCAACAAAGCAATAGGTCGCAGCCTTCTATCAAGCAAGTCTGAGAGTGAACATTTATCCGCGTTGGCATAATATCGCTTAGGTGGTGCGCTAAGTCTTGTTGTTCTCACGTCTATTCATAGGCAGCAAGTTCCGTCTGGTCGGAGGTTGTTGTGGGCGCTCAGGGATGATAGAGCTTTTCAAACCACTAGGTGAGGTGAGTGAGTTAGGTTGCCCTTATAGTGAATTTAGAGGGGAGTGGTAGGCATCCAAGCGGAGGTCTCATTTCAATAATAAGGGGCTTCCAGCCCAGAGAGAGAGAAAGATCACTGTTAATTACCGATTATTCCTCCCCTGCGAGTAGTCCCTAAATATGCCTGCCTACTAAAGTCTATTCCGTACCGTCACCCCCTAACTTCAGTTCGGATCATAGTTGTTCATGTTCATTAAACCACACCTCCCCTTGAGACCCGAAAAAGACGCAATTAGCTGGCCTGAACAGGTAGCGAGGCTGCACTATTTCTCACTATGCCTCCCCTGCTATTTACTTTGGGGCACACCACAACCAGTCACTACTGGACGGGCCAACCTAGAAAGGTTGCCTCACTACCTATGCCTTCTCTACAAGCTTCACAATTGCAGATCCGGCGCAGGGGTGGTTTGTTTCATACTCACTCGCTTCCACCCTTTTCTTTATTCCATTTTAATAGAAGGGAAAGCCTAAGTTTGACTTCAAACAAAAAAATCAATACAGGAAGGCCATGCCAAACACAATCTGGATTAAACGTTTCATTGAGAAAGAGAAATGGCCGAAAACAGATGATCAGAAAAATAAACTAGTACACTTTTTGAATGACTTTTACATTTCTTTATTGCAAAAGACGGAGAGGAGTGAACAAAAAGATCCGACTAATTCTGAACTGTATAAGGATAAAGTCTTCAGTGTTTTGAATAATGCAAAAGCACGCTCATCATTCAAAAATGCAGAATTACGTAAGATCCAAATTGATATTGAGAATGAAACTATAAACTTCGATGAGGAATCCCTCCATAAGACCGTACCCGACATAATCAAACGCTTAATAAAGAAAGATAGCGAAAGTGCTAAGGATTATCTCAGGGCTATGGACCTATCGAAGGATGATATTGAATTGCTATCAAGGTTCGGGCAATATACGCTGGAGGCATTGATAGTGTATGTCCTATCTCGGCTTTTTAACACTGACGAATTTAAGTGCGAAATTCGTGTGGCTTCTTTGGTTGAACAACTAGAGTCTAGTGTCCGGAGCCATGCTTCAATATTGAAATCCCGCGGGAGTCAAAAAAAACTTTCTACGGAAAGGGAGGATTTGATTCATGTGCCGGAGTCTGGTAAGGTGCAGAAGTCTGGTAAGGATAAGCAGAAGTCTGGTAAGGTGCCGGAGTCTGGTAAGGTGCCGGAGTCAGGTAAGGTGCCGGAGTCAGGTAAGGTGCTGGAGTCTGGTAAGGTGCCGGAGTCTGGTAAGGATAAGCAGAAGTCTGGTAAGGATAAGCAAAGATCAAAATTGGCGGTGATGTATCCCCTCGGTACCGGCTTAGTTCAACTCATGGCGGCCAGGGAATTGAGAACTTTAAGCAATAATGTGGGCAAAACTGTTCTAGTGCAGAAGAAGAACGATGCTTATTATCTTCCAAGCACTCTCTTCGCAGTCTGCAACTTTGATATCTCATTACTACCGATCAAGCTCAACCTGCCTATGGTATACCCACCTAAAGATTGGGCGAGTGCCTGCCCGCGGGGTCAAAATCCTCGAACCCTGTCCGATCTATCAGGGGGTTACTTAAGTGGGCCATCAGGGGATATATATAATCGTTACCGCCTGTTAAGTAGCAGTGACATTAATCATTTTCAAATTGAGATTGGAAGCCATTATAATTACGAGTTTCTGTGTTGTGTAATGAACAAGCTGCAGCGTCAGGCCTTTAAAATCAACAGTGATTGGTTGAATTATATTCTCAATAATGAGAATGAATTAGTTGAAAATGGTCATCTCATGCCAGGATTTCTATCCTCTTTGAATATCCATGATGTATCCACCTTACTTAGAAAGTGTCACATGAATGATGCTGTTATTAACAAATTCTGTAGCTTTAACCAATTGTTAAATACAGTATATAAGAACATACAGCGTTCTCGTTATGAACGATTGCTTATCAAGCTGGCACAAGCCTACGATGGTTATCATTTTGATTTGCCTGCCTTTCTTGACTTCCGAGGTCGAATCTACCGCTGTGGGATTTTGCATTTCCACGAGCGTGATCTATCACGAAGCCTGATCGTCTTTGCGGGTTCCGATTCTATGGACAATAGTAACATAAATACATCTTTTGCTGCAGCTGCCTTCCATTACCAGTCATTCCGCTCTGTCGATAAGGCATTAGACTGGTTCAATAATCTCACAACGGCGACAGCTTCTTTATGGTACGCTCAGAAGGCTAAACGCCCTTTACAGTACCTAGCCAATGTGCAGGCAGTCAATGATCTCAAATTGAACGTTCTTAATAACATCCCTATTACCCAAGACGCCTCAGCGAGTGCATATCAGATCATGAGTGACTTTTTGTTGGATGAAGTCCTGGCTGAGAGAACGAATCTCATCCCATCTTGGAATGGAGAAATCCAAGATGTTTATTTATTCATCCTCGCAGAGCTCAATAAGTTCATGAAAGCAGAACTTGATAATAATCTATCAACGCAAGTTTGCAATAACCTCGATCGTAAGATAGTCAAAAGTCTCTTTATGCCAATTATCTATGGCAAAACTTTCATTAGCACAGCGAACGATCTGGAAGCCCATCTCTCTCACTTCATCAGTCATAAGGAATGCATCGATGTTGCCTCTGTCTGCTTTAAGTTCTGGAAGACGGAATGTCCGGGCATGGAAAGCCTGATCGGGTTGATCCGCAATATTAGCTGGATCGCGTCTGCTAGGGATCGCCAAGTGAAATATTGCGTCCCTTCCTTTTGCACGGTACAGGATTATATGAAAATGATGCCCATAGATATATGGCTTTATAATAGACAACGTAAGAAGAGGCATAAGGTTACTCTCAGAGTTTCTTCTTCTAAGAGAGATCGTAGGAAGACTGAAATCTCTACCTTCGCCAACTTCATCCATCAGAAGGATGCCCATATTGCAATGAGGGTAGTTGAAAAAATGCATCGTCTGGAAGCGCCTATATACACAGTACACGACAACTTTATAACAACAGCTGAATATAGCAAATATATACCATGGTTTTATAGCAGCGTCATTTGTGAGATGGGCCCTCCACTTTCCTTCGTCAACGCGTTCATCTATATTAATGCTATTCAACCTATTTTGAAGCCGTCAGAAGGACAACCTGTGGTTTTGGATGACTTTATCCGTACAGTCATCTCAAAAGAGAAGCTTGAATCATACTTAAGGGAAAATATTCCTGAGAAGATAAGCCCGAAGATGATGAAAACTTGGGATGAAAAGATCTCGGGAATAATGACCTCTTACGAGAACTATATTCGTAATGTATGCGGTGATTTTCATCATGAATCCCCTAAGGCTTGTTGGCGAGCTCATGAGAAAAAGTGGGAGAAATTCCAGTTCAAGGTCAGAAGTGCGGAGGGAAAACAATCTTACAGCGTACACCATTAAGTATGAAACATAATATGATGGCATACACCACCGCAACTACTAGACTTTTATTGAATCGCTTCTATAAAAAGATTGAACGAACAACACACCTCGATCCGCATCCAGGGTTAATCATTGCTTCACATCACTTCTGCGAGCCTTACCCTCTTGTTAACGAGATTGACCTACTCTGTCTTGCGACCATGGATCTCTTAATCCAGTTTGCTTACCCATCCTTATCTGGTTACGGTAAGTTCACAATTTCCTTTACTGTGCTGCGATCTTACGGAGAGCAGATCACATTTACGATAGGTACAGCTATCCCGTTGACTTATCAAGATTGTAAGTTCATTCCCAAGAGTGATGTCTACGCTCATATATATCGATCTCTTCTGAAAAATGCAGAAAAATACGAGGGAGATTTGATAGTTCGACTCATGATCCGAGTCTATATGGACAGCAAAAAGATGGATAGGCCTGCCTTATCTTCAGAGGAGAGAGATAGCTCACTTTCTTCAATCATTGAAGGCGGATTGAGTGAGATCGAGCCAATTACAGCAAGAGAGATCCGAAATCGTAAGCGTAGCTATCCAAGCCATATCACAGCACTCAAAGCACGTCGCACTGAGCGGAAAGCATTCATGGTAGCCGATACCGAGACTCTACTGATCGATAACGTTCATAAGCCTTATGCTGCTGGTCTCATGATGGTTCGTCCCGGTGAAGAGATCAATAATCTGATGATTGATACCTACTTCAGTGAAGACTACTCTATAATCTTGGATTCCTTTGAAGAAAGGAGTACTAAGGTACTTTATGACTTGGTATTAAGGATATTAAGGATTGTTAGACAAGAAAAATCCACTTTCACTATTGACTTCCACAACTTCTCTAGATTCGATGGAATTCTCTTGCTTAAGCACCTAGCATGTCATCACAAAAGATACAAGCTAAAACCCCTGATGAGGAACAATATGCTTTACGAGTTAGCTGTCTATTCTGGTAAGAAGATGTTATTCCGCTTCAGAGACTCCTTGAATCTACTCCCTGGCAAACTTAGCGACCTAGCTAATAATCTATGCCCGGGTCTAGGCCCGAAAGGCTCTATCCCATATGATGAGGTGACACTGTCAAATGTGGGAAGTATGAAAAGACGCTTGTTAGACTATATGAAGCAGGACATCCTTCTCCTCGGAGGTGTAATGCAAAAAGCTCAAGAGATATATTGGAAGCTGTACAAGATGGACATAGAAAGCAAGATCACCCTTCCCTCACTGGCTCTAAGCATCTTTCGTATGAAATACTACGACGCTTCTAATTGGCCAATCCACATCCCAAACAAGAATGAAGACACCTTTATAAGGCGTGCCTACTACGGTGGTCATACAGATACATACAAGCCAATTGGCGAGGACCTATACTACTACGATGTGAACTCTCTCTATCCCTTTGTAATGAAGGAATTTCCAATGCCTGGTGGTGATCCAGTCTGGCATGCAAATCTGGATGGCAAGGACTTAGATAGCATCTTTGGCTTTATTGAGGCATATGTGCTATGTCCGAAGACTATCAAGAAGCCCTTTCTACCCTATCGGGGCAAGAATGACATTCTCATCTTTCCAACCGGAGAATTTGTTGGAGTCTACTATAGCGAGGAGTTAAAGTATGCAAGAGGCCTAGGCTACACGGTGCTCCCAATCTCAGGCTACCTCTTTGAGAGGATGGAAAGCCCATTCAGGGACTTTGTTAGCTCACACTTTGAGAGCAGGTTAGAGGCAAGGAAAGAAGGTAATGAGGCCTTGGCCTATGTGTACAAGATCCTAATGAATTCGCTATACGGTAGATTTGGCATTCACCCTATAAGCACGTCAGCCGAGATCTGCGATGAAGATCGATACAAAGATTTGATCAGGCATAGTGACTTAAGAAGAGCTGATATGCTTTGCGAGAACAAATACCTCGTAGCCTACCTTATCAATACCGATAAGGGCGATGATTATTGGAACCCACCGAAGAACTCTGCTGTCCAACTAGCTGCTGCGATCACTGCCGCTGCTAGGATCTATATGTACCCTTATATCTCAAGAGAGGACTGCTACTACACGGACACAGACTCTGTTGTGCTTGGTCAGCCACTACCTAAAGAAGTTCTTTCTTCTTCTGTCTTAGGTAAGTTTAAGCTAGAGGACAGAATCCAGAAAGGAATCTTTTTAGCACCGAAAGCCTATTGGTATATCTCAATAGAGGGCAACGATGTATACAAGTACAAGGGACCAGCGAAAAAGATGGTCGATCCAGAATGGTTTGAGTCACAGTACGCGGACCTATCTCGTACAGAACTGGTACCGGTGGAAGCCAACTTCCGGATTGATTGGCCCACTCTTAACATCATCAAGAAAAAGACATTGGTCAGGCTTGGGATTAAGCTGGGGACCAAGAGGATACCAGTATTTCACAGAGATGCCTGGGTGGATACTGATCCAATTGATATCCAAGACTTGTCTCGCCTAAATTACAGTGGAAAACACATAATACATAGACTAATGAATGATTTCAGACAACTACAGAATGAAAAGAACATTCTCAATGAGAAATTCTCTCTGATGGAAAGAAAGATTGACGAGAGAAAGAAAGAGAGATACAAAGAGATGAAAGAACAGTTTGATGCTAAGAAGAAGAAAGAGGAAGAAGTGATCCGACCTCGGACTGAAGTGCTATTAGAGGAAAGACCACCAAGGCTGCACACAAATAAGAAAGAGAAGAAGAAGGGTAAGAAAGAGTTCAAGAAGGGGAAGAAACAGAAGCATAAGAAGAGGGAGAAGTAACGGGTAAATGACACTAGCCCAAGAGGGCCGGAAAGAGGAAGTGAGCTCAACCATCCCTCCCGAGGCCCTACTTACTAAGAACCTAACAGAACTTATTGCTTATGCTTTCATGAAATGAAGTCAATAAGCAAGATTCCAAATCCCTCCTCCTCTCTCCCTCTACCAGCTACCGGAGCAAGCAGACCGACCAGCATATGAGTAAGCATCAGTAGTTGATGACCCTGAGGAACAAGTCATCCAAGGTAAGCTCCTTCCTTACCGATCCGTAACTAGAAGATTTTGAGCTCTTGGTAATGACTCTGTCGCTAGTGATGGTGCAGCCCCTGCAATGAGGTAAACAGGAGGGCCGGGGTCGAAGCCATCTACTCAGCGTCAAGGGGCAGGAAAAAGGACCGAACCAATCTTTGACAACCTTTCCTGGTCTCGTAGCCGCTGCTAAGCCCACCGGATCTATTGAATGCGATTCCTCCGCCTTTTCCTTGCGAGAAGAAGGAAGGAACGAAAAAGAAATATAAGTTGCTAATTGGATTCTTTCCCATCTTTCGAAACGAGGGCCCGGGTCAGCTTGAAATGTTTGCTCCACTTTGCTTTTTTCTGCATCTCTCCTGGCCGGTGACCCACCAACTGGTTCTGGCTTCTCTCTCAAGAAAGCGGGTCTTAGTGGGAAGTATAGTGCCGTTCAAGCGTACTCCCTGCGGGTAAGGTCTAATACCCCTTATTGGCATGAGGAAGAGGGTTCCCAATTCTTCATCCTCCTTTTCGAGCTGTAAGACCAGGCAAGGGATCCCGCTTAGTGGGTTCGAGTTCAGTAACAGAACCTCCTAGCCTGCCCTTGTTTAAAGAGTGACATTCAAGAGATTTACCTAAGCTGAATAACCTGACTGGATTGGCTAAATTGGGCAGGGCTGTTACAGATTGACCTTAGCCCTAGCTTTAGAGATAGGGGCGAGCTAATCCATTCCTGTAACAGACTTTCCTTGCCTTAACTAGCTTGCTTGTGTCTTTCCATCCTGCTTGTCTTGCTTGGGCTGTCCCTTGAGAGGGGTAGGGCTGGAATCATTGCTTTTATCAACCCCCTTCACGAGAAAGATGAAACTGTTGACCTTCCCCTCCTCTCCTTGTAAGTCGAGCTAGTTTTCCTGTTCAAGTACGATTCTGGACAGGCTGCATGATCAGCTTAAGAACCAGCTGACGGGGATGAGCTTCACAGATGCTGGCTTCTTTCAATTCTTTGATAAGGATCCGTCCTGCCTTCCCTCACTCGAGAGATAGAGCTTTGATTCCCGTCTTTCTTTATGTCTTGATTGGGGGTTGTCTTGCTTGAGACAGGCTTTCAGTTCCAGCAGATTCATTCAAAGCTTGAGTCGAAGGTTCTTGCTTGTGAAACTTTCGTGGCACTTCCCTAGCCCCTGCTTGCCTTGCCAGAAAGATTGAAGGCCTTGCCAGAATCCATCTACTCAGCGTCAAGGGGCAGGAACGCCCAGCCAGTAAGGGAAAGCTAGAGTACAGAGCAGAGAAGAGGAGTGAAAGAGCTTTATTAGCCTTTTATACTGCCGGAAGGGGAACCCTTCCTAAACTAATGCTAACAACTAGGCTTGCTCCGAAGGAAGAACGAGAAGCACTAGCACTGACCGAAGGGAAGGAGTAAAGAGCTACTCTTCTAGTATGAATCTCTTTCCTCGCCGTAGGCACCAATAGCAATCAGGTCTGACTCCTAACTACTAATAGTAAGGACGGAGATAGAGATTCAATACCACACCACTGGACTACTGATCCCGCAGCTTTGGTACCGTAGGAACATGAGCAACGAGGTATGACTCCTTATTAGGGTTCCTTCCTCCGTTACGTTTGATAGCTGCTTCGCTCGTACTCTCTTTTCTTGCAAGCGAAACTCCACTCACCTTGGTACCTTAGGAATACTAGAAAAGAGGGTCTGACTCCGGTGTGCCTCCTCCCTCTGGGTAATGAGCTCTCTTCCACTCCACCTGCAGATGAAAGAGGATCTGGGTTATCCCGGTGCTACCATTTTCGAAGATAACATCCCATACCTCCTCCTGATCAAAGAGCTCTAACCACTTTCTCAAAAGATTCTTCTTGTCCCATAACATGCGCTCCACCTTCTGGATCTCGGTAGAAAACTCTCCTTCTAAGATCAGCTTGAAATGTTTGCTCCACTTCTCTTTTTTCTGCATCTCTCCTGGCCGGTGACCCACCAACTGGTCTCTATAGCCAGATGGCTCAACTGAGGGAAGGATAGAGCATATGATCCCTATCCCGGTCTCCCTGAATCTCCAGTGGGAGCGGCATCGGAAGCAGAACCATGGAAGCCACATTTCTGAATACTTCTACAAGCAGTGGTGATGCCGAGCCATCAATGAGAAATGAAAGAAGCTGAGCAGGCGAGCCGGGTGCATCGTAGCCTTTCGATCCATATTGGATCCCGGATACGAATAAAAAGCAGGTGATCCCTCATAGTTTCCATTGATTGAATAACCAATAAGGCAGGCCCGGTGGAGCATCTCTCTTCGTAGCTCCATCTGGGCCTGTACCCGATTCCAATGCTTCAAGCAGTGAAAGGCCAGGGCAAAGGCACTCATCTCCCATCGTCTCTACTCTATCCACTGGCGAGAAAGAATCAATCTTTCTTCTCATGGCCCCCGGAAGCCTTGTAGAACACCGTCTTCCGATCAAGGAAGGATATAAGCCTTTCAAGCAAGCACCGAGGAAAATGTCCCAAGAAGTGGTCGATGAGGTGAAAAAAGAAATTCTCTGCCTGTTAGAATCAAAATGGATCAGGACGGTTAAATATGCAGACTGGATCTCGAATGTAGTCCCAGTGAAGAAGAAGAATGGCAAAATCCGGGTCTGCATTGATTTCTTTGAATATCGCAACCCCAAGATCGTTGTCCTACCCTATTCCGCTTTGGAGAATGGGCATAAATGGACTTCCAGGAAGAGTAGGCCGAGTTAGTATTTAGGCTCCACATCTTCTTTCTCTCCCTGCCGAGCTTGTTGGAGTGCCATTGCCAAGATCTAGTGTAATTCCTTTTCCCCGGGAGCCTGTCCCAGTCCCACTAGTGCTAGTATCAATAGGAACATCTTTATTGCTTAGGATATTTCTTTATCCCCTGTAGTGTAAAAGTATTTGGCATAAAGAGCCCTCAATAACTGGCTTGTCCTGTACGCAATAACTGAGGATAGAGGGAGTTTCAACTCAATACCCGGGCCTTCTACTAAGAGTGTTGCAAATTCCCTTTCTTATCCCTTCTAGTTTCATTTGAGCCTTTCCTTCCTATGTAACCAAGTCCTCCTATGAACCTATCCCCGCCTAAAGGATAGGATAGATTACAACTATAAAGTCAAGGCTGTCTTCGAGCAAGCTCTTAGCTTTCATCGTGAGTGAGAGAGGAATTGAGGCTGATCCAGCTAAGGTGAAAGCCATTGTGAATCTATGTCGTCACCTCGTAACCTCAAAGAGTTGCGTAGTCTGCCGGGCCGGCTCCAGCCTTTGATCTCAAAAGCTAGAACTCGATGTCAATCCTTTTCCCGTCAAGACGCGAACTTTGTTTGGAGGCCAAAGCACAAAGAAAAAAGGCTTTTCTTCCTTGATCTGATCTTTCTTATGTCTGCTCCTGTCTTGTCGCCTGAATTCAGCATACTCCATAGTCTTCATCTTTGTCCTCTATGCTTGAATTTAAGCGGAAATCCCGGAATTCAATATCAAGGGTTGAATCTTGCGTAAAGGCGTTGTGTACAGGTAGGCAGGAAGAGATAGTTGCTCGCAGGCCTCCACCAGAAGTGATGAATTGCTTTGATCCAATCTGCCTCCTAACCATTGCAGGTGCATAGCTAATGGCTCCCCACAGCCCGAGTAAAGGAACCTTTAGGTTTTGCCACATCTGTATATCACATCGCATGGAGCCATCCAGGGTGCTCTCCACACAAGACTCTGATCGTCCATATGGCTGAGGATTTCAATCCACTCCTGGTTGCTGTATGTAAGGTCCCGGCCACTGACTTGAGAAAAAGTCTTTGATTGGAATTCTATTTTCTGGGAAGTAGGGTCTCGTGAATCTGTCTTTGATACACTTGAGATGGCTCTGCATCCAGATGTCTAATAATGGAGCACATCCTACAAATCGCCCTTCTTCCTCAGTTCTGCAATGATTCAAAGACCGGAAAGTGTCTGCAAGGATAACTGGTATGGGATTGACTCCATGCTTGAGCTGAGAGAAGAGATTGATAACCCGACCATCCACATATCCTATAGCTTCACATTTCTGGCAGCTAGTTTCGGGTGTAAACTCCTAAATCCATTGAATCCGGATCCTACTGGCCTTACTCAAACAAAAGCACCAAGACTTAGCCCCTAGCTAGCACAGAACAGACACCATAGGAAAGGGCACACCAAACCATTTTTTGAACAAGGTCACCCTCACCACAGAAGAGTCTAAGCTTTGCCCCAGGTAACTTCTATTTCCTTTATTTTGCACTAATAGAGTCTATTTATACTCTAGTAGCTTGAGACTGCCACTCGACCCCCTAAGCATCATGTTCCTCTTCTTCTGGTGAAGCTGCTCTCTGCCCAATCCCTTGAAGTTTGGCTTTCCTGGCTAATAGTCCGACTTGGCTGGCTTTTCTGGGAATCTGTCTGAAGGCTCATCTGTTTACCCGAGCTTGCTTACCTTCCTTTGGTTCTTTGATGGAAACCTGCCTGAAAAGAAAGGCTAGCTTAGTGACCTCCCGGCCCTACCTGAGGATTGGCGTAAGGAGCAGGGATTCAAACTGCTTATTCATTCACCCTTGAAGGAGCAGATTCTCGAGTGGACGCCCTAAAGCGCTCATGCTATCATACAGATGCCAAATTTCTTACTGATCCCTTTTCACCGACTTCGATGACTTCGCTTCAACCGGGCTAGGAGCTTCTCTTACTTCACCGGCTCGCTTTCTTGTGGAAAGATTCGCTCTTTCGCAGTTGGCAGCTCCGGTCTTGCTTGATTGAAGATTCTACTATTTAAGAGCTCGGCCTTGAGCCCTACCTAAAGAAATTCCCTTGCTTGAATCGAGCCGCCTCTTTATCTCCGACAATAAGAGGTCAGAATCAAGGCTGTTTAAGTTTATGAATAGCCCTTTGAAGTTCCAATGCGCTACATCGAAAAAAGACTATCTATCTTTCTTGATATGGGATCATAGATCAGAGAATTCCCTCTTTCAACCTTCCTTACAGGCAAAGGAGTTAGCAAAGGTAGAGACAGTGAGCAGCATGTCCGCTTTCGATTCAATATCTTTACACCTTTCAGATATCACTAGGGACGGTTACAAATGGAACGACGAAGACTGAGGCGGAAAATAGCTTAAGTAACAGAAGCCGGGTATACAACAGCGATCCGGGGGCGCATACCTAGACGGCAACTAAGTTCCCACTCACGACCCGAGAAAGACCTCTACGCAATTGATTTCGGAAAGCAGGTTGATTTATTACGTCCATAATCCATGCCCGATAAAAAGCCAGATTTCCCTACCGGACACCTTGGGAGAGAGCCGGTCTGGATAGCGGAGCCACTTAAGAAAGATTCTTCTTCGCCTTCCCTATTTCCATATAGATCGATACATTGAATACGAGCCCATGCTCTTCTGCGAATGAAGGCTCATTTGCTCCATATTACACTCCTCAAAACCAATGATCAGCCCAAGCGCTAACGAGCAGAGATAAGGCATCTATTCCCCACCCCGGTACCGGAAATGAAGTCAATAAGCAAGATTCCAAATCCGTTCTCCTCTCTCCCTCTACCAGCAGCTAGGGACCAGCTACCGGAGCAAGCAGACAAGCAGTGGTCAAAAGTCTGAAGCATCTCCGCTGGTGATCCAAGCGAGGAAGGCAGAACCTCTTCCTGTACCGCATCCGTTCCAAGAAAGTGATTCAAGAGCTCCCCTATGAGACCTTACTTCGTCAGGTCCCGCACTCTTGTCTGGTACCTGACCTGTAACCTTCTTAGATGCGAAGCATGCTCCCTTGGGTCAAAGTCCTCCCAGATCTTCATTTTTCCATTCCACTCATTGGACGAAAGGTCGATTCTGAATTGGGGATCGAATGTAGCCTTTCCTAAGGCGAGGCCCCTAGCGATAGGGGGAAAGGAGAGTGGGAAAGAGGGCTCCTTTCATTTCACTTGAGTGGGAAAGAGGGCTTCTTTCACTCACTTTAGTTTTGGAGAGAGCAGCAAAAGGCATAAGGGGAGAGAGAAGAGACTTATATATATAATTATATGAAGTATATATCTATTTGATTATTTACGTCATTTCTTTCGAAAGCTAACGAGTATCAAAGCATATGGGATAAGACAGGGATTGACAGACCCAGGATTCTTTTAAAGAGAGGATGGGCATTGACAAATCTGTCTTGACTGGCGAGAAGAATCGTTTTCTTTATTAATGGAAATGGAACAAATGAACCTCCTCTGACCGTCAGACCCAATGGATGAAACTCCAAGTCCTGAGCCGGCCAACTAACCTTCTTCAATCCCTTCCCCGGCTCATCTCCATTCCTTTCATCCGGGAAGCTAAACCACTCATTCCAATGCCCAATAGAGGCGAGGCGGGTACGACCTAGCAGGCCCAATAACGGATGGAAGGCGCCAGTCGGACCCAAGCGAGTGAAGCATAGGTGACTCTCCGTCGAGTGGATCCATAGCACCAGGACCGGATCGAATTCCTTGTCCCTGCTGACTCGAAGCCATAGCAATGAGATGAAGGAAGCGGCCATTCCACTAGGATTCCATTCTTTGTCTCTGACCCGGTGAACCACTCCCTACCTCTCGCTACAGAGGAAAGCCCGGAAGCAGGAACTCAGTGAAGCGCTCGGGCTTGCCCTTCAATCTTTCAGGCATAGCAGGGCTTTCCATATCGGCTTTAGGCATAGCAGGGCTTTCCATATCAGCTTGAGGTAAAGCTTGCGCTTTCCCTTCAATCAGTCTGGCAAGGCCTTCCTTCCCATATCAATCAGTCTGGCAAGGCCTTCCTGCCCATATCAGCTTTAGGGGAAAGCTTGGGCCGGCTCCATATCCTTTCTTCCGGATGAACGAAGAAGACTGAACCAATAGTAGGAAAGCAAAGGCTAACGCAGCTTAGAACAAGTACTTAATAATGAGCAAGAAAACTTGCAAGAAGCAAGAAAACGGCTGCGCTAACGCGCAACGGCTTTCGCGCTAGCGCGCTCAGCCCTTGCTTGTTGGCAGCAAGAAAACGGATGCGCTAACGCAGCAAGAAAACGGATGCGCTAACGCAGCAAGAAAACGGATGCGCTAACGCAGCAAGAAAACGGCTGCGCTAACGCAGCAAGAAAACGGATGCGCTAACGCTATTACCTGTATTGAGCTTTCGCGGATTACTAAGTAATACTAAGTATTGGCGCTCGTCCGTTGCTTGTTCCGTATTGAGCTTTCGCGGATTACTAAGTAATACTAAGTATTGGCGCCATTACTTAGTAATACTTAGTATTACCTTGCTTGTTCCTGTATTGAGCTTTCGCGGATTACTAAGTAATACTAAGTATTGGCGCTCGTCCGTTGCTTGTTCCTGTATTGAGCTTTCGCGGATTACTAAGTAATACTAAGTATTGGCGCTCGTCCGTTGCTTGTTCCCTTCCCTTATAGTGGCTTTCGCGGATTACTAAGTAATACCATTACCATTACCATTACTCAGTAATACTAAGTATTAATACTAAGTATTAATACTAAGTCTTTATTGGCGCCATTACTTAGTAATACTTAGTATTACCTTGCTTGAGCAAGAAAACGGCTGCGCTAACGCAGCAAGAAAACGGATGCGCTAACGCAGCAAGAAAACGGATGCGCTAACGCTATTACCTGTATTGAGCTTTCGCGGATTACTAAGTAATACTAAGTATTGGCGCTCGTCCGTTGCTTGTTCCTGTATTGAGCTTTCGCGGATTACTAAGTAATACTAAGTATTGGCGCTCGTCCGTTGCTTGTTCCCGTATTGAGCTTTCGCGGATTACTAAGTAATACTAAGTATTGGCGCCATTACTTAGTAATACTTAGTATTACCTTGCTTGTTGGCTTTCGCGGATTACTAAGTAAGACCATTACCATTACCATTACTCAGTAATACTAAGTATTAATACTAAGTATTAATACTAAGTCTTTATTGGCGCCCTACATTACTCGGTAATACCATTACCATTACTCAGTAATACTAAGTATTAATACTAAGTCTTTCTTGTATGGGCCTTGCTTGTTCCCTTCCATCTTTTTTAAGCCCTTCGCTTCAGAGGAAAGCTAAGAACAAGGTCTTCTGTCTACCAAGCTATTCGGGCATGGAAAGCGAGGAAAGCTAAGAAATATGTTGACTGCTGAACTCAAATCGTGTAACGCAACAAGCAGACCGGCCGGAAGAGCGAACCGCTCGCCTAGCCGCGAGAGTCGGGCTTAGCCTATCGGCAGCCCTCACTCTCGCTACAGAGGAAAGCTAACAACAAGAAATATGTTGACCAAGCTCTCCTCCTCAACAACCAAGATTTTTGATGAGTGAGCTATGAAAACAACCCATCTTTTGATTGAGTTGACCATCCCGCATGAAATACTAGGAAAAGCACTTTCTCTCCCTTTCACTGACAATCAATGCACACCAACCCAATCTAGATTAAGAAAGCAAACTAAGGTTTACAGTAGCGAGACTTCATCCAGTCTGACATCTCGGCTTAGTCACTCTCTCGTCGGATGCCCAGATATGATATGGGTAGAGTGCTCCGACAATTACTTATTTTAATAAGGTCGACTGAGGTCTCCTTGGATTGACGTTTTGGTAAGTAGGTATCCAAGGGCATTCAATACAACTTGCTCGCAAAAGCTTTATCCCAGGACTGAATTACGATGGGAATGAACCGTCTCAGAATCTGACAGGGCAGACAGAATTCACGGTAGGATGTGAGGCTGCGTCCGGGAGCGCTGGAAGAAAGGCAGTGAAACTCCACCAAAAGGGCTGATGCTGATCAGAGAGCTTCAACCGGATCATCGGAGGCCCGGGATGAGAGATGCAAAATTTGTTCGCCACGGCAAGAATCTTCCTAGCGTAGAACAAAGCAAAACAGGTTCCCCAGAAGTGAGACGAGGCCCTGTAAGAAAGAATGAAACCTTCGAGCGGACGGAGCGCTCCACTAATAGACGACTTTCTCACCGCAATCCCGAACTCGCCCCAGCAATGGGTGCAATGGGAACCGCCTCTGTCAGCTGTGAAGCTACCCTCCGGTCGTCTCTAGTTACTGCTTTCTCGTTTCGTTACTTGTAGCCTCTCGGGCCACTTCTCACTATAGGAAGTAAAGGTTACAATCACACAGGAAAGAAGGGGGGGAACCCTCCTGAACCCTCTCCTCTGCTGTAACCGATCCCGATGCAAGCGCAGTGCCAATGTGACCCCTACCTAAATCCAAGCTTCCTTTCCCATTACAAAGACCGGTGCCCAACTTGAGTTCAAAAGCCATGCTCTGACAGATGCGCCGATGAGGAGGCAACTCGATCAATCAGATGTGGGGAACAGCCGGATTGGGTTGGTAATGAACTTGAGTGGGCGAGGGAAAGGGAACCGGGGGACAGACCTATGCTGCTAGGGAGTTCCCTTCATCAGTGGAAAGTCATCGGCAATTTCAGTCGATTCCACCTAAGAGCCCCCTTCTATCGATTCTAAGGGCTTACCCGCCGGATAGAAGACATAGAATGGAACTCGAGATGTGGGCGAAGAATAGAAGGGCAGTGGAAAGATCAAGAATACCTTATGTTATGAATAGTGTCCTCCCAGTGGGGCCTGAAAGACTTCTGTGGGACTTCGATCCTTATGGCTTGACTTCCCTACCGATTAGAAAGGCTAAACAACCCTAATGCCCCCTCCTTCCTTCTAGTCTGCAGTTCTATTCCTTATATCTGGTTGGCCCCTCGAGCAAATCTTTCCTAAAGTATCCTGATCCTATAGATTAGATTATAAGGGTGAGGTCAGAAGAGAGCCTTTAGTCCCGTCCCCTACCTCCTGATCGGTCTTAATATAAGTCATAGGACCACTACTTTTATTTGATTCATTTTCCTCCCGCCGAATGCGATTTCTAGTCCCACCCAGGCTTGGCCTCTTTCATCATCCGTATTCCTTGTCCTTGACTTCTCCTCCCTAAAGGAAGACTATAAGAGATAATAGGCCTTTTCTTTTAGCCTAGCCGATCTTTCTGCGCGCGCGTTTGTTTAAAGAACTTAGCCGAAGGGATAAGGAAGATGAATACTGTTTGGAGAGGTCGTAGAGAGTTCGATCTGCTGTTGACCGGTTAATATCCGGAATTCGGGGTAGAATCAATCATCAACTTGGGTAGGGCGAATCCAAGCTCCCAACTCCGGTCGGCTGGGTGGGGAATACATCTCCCTCTCCCCCATCCAGTTCTGTGATGGGGGAAGGTCAACAGCTGAACTCGAATCCCTCTCCTTTTTAGTCGAGTCTTTCTTCGCCGGGGTCGAACAATAGAACATTGTAAGTAGCAGATCTTCTCTCTATGCGGGAGTTCGATCTGCTGTTGACAGTCCATCACTCGTTCTATTCCTTTCTGTCCCATTCGCTCGAACTTCAGACTCGAAGGAAGGACGAGTTGTTGGGGCACTCCCAACATTATCCGTTTCAAGCTTATCGTACTCCCCATCTGTTGATTGATAGGATCCGCAAGCAGGCAGGTACCCAGGCATTCCCGAATCCGTAGCAGCAGGTTTTCATGTTGGGGACCTTCAGTCTGTCTTTCATCAAGGCTCTTTGTCAAGTGAGGGTTCAGAGGCAGGATTCGAGCGCTAGGGTTTAGCTTTCTCCATCAGGGGGGTCAGTGAACTTCCACTGATTGAAGAGGATCAGAAGCTGCCCTTATCAATGAAACATTGATTTTTCAATGAAAAAAGAATAAGGAAAACAGCAAAGTGACGTTTTAGACACCTAAAACAAGCATCTCAGAACCCTCACCTCGATAAACCACGTATCTCACTCGAGCAACTCACCTAGCTCATGGGCATGAAGAGGAGATTGGGTAGGAATTGGTGGGGCTGCAGCAGCTTTCAAGTAATTGATCAAGGAAGGGCGAGAGAGAAAGGGGGTTTTGTCGAGGATCTGTAGCAAAGTATGAGGGGATGGGATGGAAGCTCAGTCGGGTTATTGCATTGCGCCACATGGTCTGGTGGGGCGATTATTCCATCCGAGTGAGTACCGCCCTTAAGAGAATACCAATACCTTATATGATGGATTAGGTGCCCCCGTCCATCCAGGTTCTTTCCTTATGATGTCCCTGTGAAGGCAGACACGAACGAGTGGAGTCGTGTTGCTACACGTACGAGTTCAGTCGTTAAGCGTAACGAGACTACTGAGTAGAAGATCGACGAGCTGCCAGAATCAGCACTCTTTCTGATTAAGGAAGTCACTGAAGTACCATGGTATGCAGAAGTGATGACTATCTTAAGACAGCTTTTGAGAGTTCCTTTGAGTAAACGGAAGGAAAGAGTTAGTAAGAAAAGCACGACCTTATCAGTTGGTTAACGGAGTGAGTACTGTCTCGATTGGGAGCCGACATGGTACTTAGGCGATCACCCTGAGGAAGTGAGTAAGGTGATCGATGAGGCCCATCCATCAAGGAATAGCTGGAGGACACGTTGGACCAGATGCAACTGCAAGGAAGATCTTGTTAGCTGACCTTGACGGGCCTCCAGATTAACTGCACTTAAGTTGTTATTAGCAGTCAATGTTCTTTGTTAACAGTAAATGTGAACTTCACGGGCCTCCAGATTCACTTGCTGTCAGCTTACCTTTACTTCACTTGCTGTCAGTAAATGTAATGTTGCCGGGGTTTTGTGCAGTCTGTAGGGCTTGGTTGAGCGTGATTCTCCTTCGGCGACTGATCCTTCGATATAAGGCTTTGCCCTTCGGATAAGACAAGGAGTGACCATGTTTTCTTCCCGTTAAGAAGCTTATTATACGGGGTGCAACGGGCATTATATATTCTCCATATAATGGATACGAGTGAAAGAAGTTTTGAAGTTGAGCGTCTTTATCTCCTTTGAAGCTGCTTCCGCTTCTTAAGCAGTAGTTAGGGCAGCAATCTGACGCGCGTAGTGTACTCCGCTTGCTCGGCTTTCAGACAAGACTCGTAGCTGAAATCTGCCTTTCGCCGCTCTAGTTGTCTATCTAGTTACCTGGCTTGCTTGCTTGAGTGGTTGCCTTTCTCTCCGTCGCTTCCTATAGGCTTGCCTTAGTAGACGTAGAATGGAACGTAGACTTAAATAATTGATAATGATGGCAGAAAAAGAGTCCAATAAGCCGAGGAAAAGAGAAAACCAACAAGGAAGACAAACAAGTGGCACAACCGCCATATGAAGACGATCACGTTTTTCATCAGCTAGTCGGTTCTGTTGCTTTAGTCTGACTGGCATTAGTCGCACGCAATAGTATGTATGATTGCCGGTAGGTGCCATAGTGGATTCTCCAGTAGGTGCTTTAGTTGACTCTCTAGTTGCTCCAGTTGTCTTAGCAATATACCTTTTGACCTCTTCCCTTGCCTTTCGGAGCAAGTGAACAGTAGTCTTGCTAAGTTGGTTAATCCTCCTTTGACACTTCTGGGCTTTCTCTAATGCGTTCTCCCTGTCTTGCATTACTTAGTAATACTTAGTATTGCTTGCTTGCTTGGCTTGCTTGTCTGGTCTTGGCTTTCCGAACAGTTAGCTAAGTCGGTGAATCCTCCTTTCCTGTCTTTAGACGACTCTTGCTTAGTAGAGACAATCTATCCCCTTTGAGAAAAGAGAATGATCCAGGAACCGGATAAACTACTCGATCAACGGGTTCATTACATGGTAGTTGAGCTTTGGGCTTCCTTTGAAGAAGAAGCATTCGTCTAGAATGACGTAAAGGTGGTGAAACGACTGTCCTTAGGCCTTAAGACTGTCTTTATAAGGCTTTTAGTACCGGTCCAATGGTGTCTATGAAGAGTACATAGAATGAGTGGAAGCAACCATTGGAATCAATGTCTTCTACTTGGCTCGGAAGGAAGGGACTTATACCCTACCTATTTGATTGACTCCTTGCGCGTTTCCATGCTTGAGCATAGATGGAAAGCTCTTCCTTTACCCGCTTTAGGAACAGTAGCAATAGAGCTCTGACTCTCGTCCTATCCGGAATGAAGGTGTGGCTACTCCTATCAGTGATTCACTCCTATCCTCTCCGTAGTGAAAGGAACAAGACCAACAAGCCTGGCAAATACCCTTGGAATCGATGCCCCCTATCCCTTAACTGTGCTCGAGAATCAGTGACTCGAAGGAGGAACTCAACCCGCCTAGTGCAGGGGGCTGGTCTCCCTATCTTCTATATCTATCCTCTTTCACTAGTCCCCTAAAGGGCTTACCTTACTCCAATGACTCCCCCCTTTAGAACAAGACAGTTAGCGAAGATACGAATACTTAGGTCAGAGTATTTCTCTCTCCACTACCTCGGTATACAATCAAGAGAGTAGGACGGGGTTCATACTGAAGCCAACTTCTTCTCTTCGTACCTTGTCCCTTAAACAGAAGAGTCAGAGCCGGTATTTGTACTAATTCATATCATTCACTCTGCCGCTGTGTCGTGTTTGTTACGGTTCTTCCTCCCATGCTACACAAACCTTTCAACCTATACTATATATCTATCCTTTACCACAAGCGTAGGGATCCCCTTGACTTATATTCTTCCTTACTCATTGCTTGATTGCCGTAGGAACCGAGAGCAAGTTAGGTCTGACTCCTAAAATAGTGAGAGTCTTCCTGACAAAGCTGCCCTTGGTTGACACAGTCCTACGATCACCTCAGCACTAATCTTAAGGGACTGGCTTGAAGAGAAGAGTTTCCTCTATCCATTACCACCGAAACTGAGACTAGAGATAGGAAATGAATCAATACCTTTCTGACTGTAATGGGACTGGAACGGATCCCTCCTTGCTTCGGAACCGCCCATTCAGGAGTTGTTCTTCGACCTGCAGCAAACCGCCCGGCCCGGTAACTAAGCTTTCTCTTTCTTAGTATGCTATGCTTGGTAAGCGCTTGCCAGAATCTATAAGCCACCTTAAACAAACACAGTGTCGAAGGGGCTTAGCGGCTTCAGAATCCAGCATTCCAAACCCGTATCTCTTGATTGATCTGATCAGACGCTTGCTTTTTCCCAGTCAAGTAAGTACCCAGTACAGCTCTGTAAGTACAGTCACCAGTACAGCACTAGCTCTTACAGCAAACAGCAATAGCTACCAGTACAGCTCGCTCTGTAAGTCCACTAGCTATTACAGTCCACTAGCAATACAGTAAGTCAGTCAGCGCTATGCTATAAAGACTTTACGGCATGAAAGAGAAAACAAAGAAAGACGCTAAGAGAAAGCGCTTTCTTAGTACATAAAGAAACTGACTTGCTTGCTAGTAACTAAGCGCATGGCTTTCTTAGCCGGTTACTAAGCCAAGCCTTTCTTTGACCTCACACAAAACAAACAAGCACCGGCCGAGAGGACGTGGATGTGGCGACCCGACCGACCACACGGGCTAGACTAACAGCAGCTGCATGGCGCCAATAGCCGAAAGGCGACTGACGCTAATGGCGCGAATGGAATGGCTTGTGCGAGTAGTTAGGACTTTGACTTCTAGAGTTCAAGTTCAAAGTCCCAATCAAGACAGATCGAGACATTATATATATATATGATGATCGAAGCTTTTGTCGAGTCGAGTAAGATCGTCACCGCGTGAATTAGAGTATAGATTTGAGTGCCATGTCCTTCATAGAAGCGCGCACTTTGGTGCCCAAATCTTGGCGATCAGGCTCATTGCCAGAAGTGAGAAAAGTCGTATGCCAGCTTTTCGCTATAATTTGTGATCAGCGAATCAGCAAAGTGCGTACCGCGTCAAACGCCACGAATTTCTCAAAGTCGCCCTTCATCAATATGCTATGAATGCGAGTGGAGCGAAGGAACCCTCGGGTATGTGCAGAGAGTAGGGCGGGTGAAGACTTTTCAGCAAGCAGCAGTCAGTCTTTATCTTACCCCGCCCCCGGATCGGCTCGAGGGGGCGCGCTTTGTGAAAAAGATCCTTTCCTCTTTCTGTTGGTCCCCTTGGGGGATCGAGGGGGGACAGCTAGGCGAGCTATTAGTTGAAAAGAAGTCATTACGCCGGAAACTCGATCTTTCTCTTAGATAAGAGTCTCCGCGGTAGAGTCACGCCATGGTAAGGCGTAAGTCATCGGTTCAAATCCGATAAAGGGCTCTTTTCTTTTTATTCCACATCAGGGATCGTTCCTAACTCATGTAACCCTCACTCCGGCCTTGCTTCTTAGCGCTCCCTGGGACGCGGGAACATACTTTGATATTCTACGATCGGATCTTGTCGGGTGATTTCCCTCAAAAAGAAGTGAATCCCCGGAATTTGACTCTTCTAAGGAATTTCCCTACTCCGTCTCTCTTTCACTCTCGGCTTCTTCAACAATATAAAAGGCATCGACAAAAAAGCTCTCCTTTGAGGAAAGACGGGAAAATTGGCCTACTTGCCTCGGTTCCTTCACTCGAGCTAACTGCATCGGATATTAGATTCTCACTGCTAGCAATCAATCATTTGTTCTCTCTTTCTTTCTCTCTGGGAATCATAGCCTACTTTCGTACCAAAGGGTTGAGACTTTCCTTCTGAGATGGAGAGAATGCGCTCCTACTATCTTTCAATCGCCGATGCTAAAACAAAGAGGGCCTAGACCCGAGGGGAGGTTGACTCAACAGCTAGTCTTGCCGGAATAGGAATAAACAATGCAATAGAATCTGTTGGAGGAAGGGCATTATAGCAATAGACGGAATTAGTCTTAGTTTCAATATCCCCTGCTCTTGTTGAGTCGACTGTTCATGGCAAGGTTGGCGGTGAAGAAGAATAAGAAGAAGCAGTTGTTCAAAGATCCGCAGCTGTTAGCGCAAAGTAGCTCTTTCGGGGAGGTCGTGGCAAGATCAGGAAGAGCCTTTGGTTCTGTGATCACTAGACGAGCTTCTGGTTCTGGTTCTGAACCAAAAGTGAGGGAATCAGCTCTTGGCAGACTAGCTTTCCCTGGAATAGCCGAGTCAAAGTAAAGTAGCCAAGCTAGGGCTGCTTTCGTTCCTCGTTCAAACCAACCGGGGAGAAAAGGAAAACTTGAATCATCTCCTGACCCAGGGTATTCGTAGATCGGAGATGGATTTTGACTCTTTTTCTAGTAGATTGATTCGGCATTACTGCAGCTAGTCTTTTCAATGCTTTCTGTGCTTCGCTTTCCCTCTATGGTTTGTTTCCGTGGTCTTATTCAAATGGTCTGGTCTCTTGGGAAGCTTAGCAGTAGGAATTGGATATAGAACCGATAGGAGTAGGAGCATTCGTTAACAGAGATGGATTGGCTTCGGTTGACATTCTGACTATGGGAATGCTTGAAAAAGCTCTGATTCCAATAAGCTCGTGACCACTCTCAGAGGTATCTGGGAACAAAAGGAATAAGCGCTCAAAGCTAAGATCAGCTGCTATTGGACTTCTTTCCTTGGCGAGAAGGGATCGTCTCACACCTGGCAAGATCCGAGAAGGGTTAGCAGGGAAAGCAGCCTTCTTGATTAAAGTAAAGGACCTGGCTTGTGTAGCCTGTGCGAAGCAAGCCGGAACTGAGGTATAGACCTTTTTTTTTTGGGGAATACCCGCCTTTTAATATGGATATCCATGACTAAAGTCTCTTCCCGAAAGAAAGAGAGAAAGAAAAGAGAAAGAAATCCTTTCTAGATTCTTTCCAAAGACTGAGCTGAGAGAAAGAAAAGAGAGTAACTGCACTAAGGCAGGCAAGTTTGACAGCATTTTTACAGTTAATCTTAGCAGACGCTTTTTGGGCATTCTCCTTCATGAAGATGGCATCAAGCCGATGTGGGACTTGAGGAATAGAATACGGGGATTTCTTTGGAGAGGAAGAACCGGTATTTTCAGCATAAAGCCTCTTCGCCCCTTATCCGCACGTAGATCTTTTTACAGCTGGGATGGACTTTTGGTTTTGGGATTGAACTAAGGCTCGGAACTGAACTAAAAGCAGGGGAAAGAAGTGACATCATATATAAAGAAAAGGACTCGAATGCAAGCTCCTATGGAACTGTTTTCAGGACAAAGCATATTCTGATTCAATTGCAAACATAGGACCGGATGAAATAGCATCTGTATGTAAGAGTAGTAGCCCCTTCTTTTCTTGCAAACATAAAGACGGATAGTGATTCAACCGCTGCGGTATTGAAAAAAGCGGTTATGAAGCATCGATCGTCATTTGCTTCATTCATTCCTATCCCATGTTTACCAGCGGGAGAGTCATTCATCTAACAAGAAAACGCATTACTAAGTAATACTAAGTATTGGCGCCGAGATATTAGATGACCAAAGGCCTTGTCACGAGCCGGATTCGAACCAGCATCGTTGGAATAAATCCAGCGAACTACCTTACAAGTCGTGAGTTTGGTGACCCGGTTCGTCCTCGACAAAAGCAAGACTAATGACACGGTAATCACGATCAACCACCTTCCCAACTACACAGCCACCATGGTAGTGCCATATGGTGCTGACAGTACGCCGGCAGAAATCAGCCATCAGCCTATGGTTAGACTGATCAGTAGGCAGAGCAGGCCCCACAAATCTTAAATTTCGACCCCCAACCCACTCATGGAACTTGAAATCATCCATGGACCTGCTCCTCAGCACATCCCCTATCTTTCTTGTGCCATTGACACAACGCTCCAAGTCCACTGGATTGCTAAAGTAATTAAACCGAATGATAGGATTCACCCTCACATCTGTTGAAGCTAGTCTGAGAGAACCAGCTGAGAGTGGTCCAATGATCTTCTCCATGAGTGTGGCTACAGTCAGGTACAGAGGTGTAGATGGTGAGCGGATGAACACTGACCGAGCAGGTGATGCAAAAGGTATAACATTCGACGCTTCCTCAAGATAGGCCCCAGATTCAGTGATCCCAACAACCTGTATCAGAGAGTGCTCCAAGGGAATTGGAGGCACAATGTTGATACCATTTCTTGGATTATCATATAGGTACTGGCCCACATAAGGAAGGTGATAAGCTACCGGAATTCCCCAAGAGGATAGGTATGGCCTCGGCCCAACACCACTCAGCAGCAGTAGCTGGGGACTCCCAATGGCACCAGCTGAGAGTATTACTTCACCATGTTCACTCACCATAGCATGGTGATACCTTCCCAGTTGATCTCGATAAACCACTCCAATTGCTGACTGTTTCGACCCTGAATTCGCTGAAGATGAAGCTAATAGTACTCTCTCCACGTTTGCATAGACGGCAACTCTGATATTTGATGATTTTGCATAGTTTAGAAAATCTGCAGCACTGTGTCTCCTTCCTGAACTATCAAACGTTGAACCACCAATCTTGGTCCCTACCAAATGATCCAAGTTGAACCCATTATAGGGATTGATACCAGCTTCAAGCAACCCATCTCGCACAGCTGACTGCCAGTTCCTGAGGTCTGGTCTAAACACAATGGCCTTTTCAACCCATTCATATGACTGATTCACAACACTAAGATCCCAATTCATACCAGAGTTCCTATAGAACTGCTGATCAGCTCTACTATAGAAACCAGCGTTTATGGCACTGCTGCCGCCAAGAACTCGGCCACGGGCATTCGGGACACCATCTTCAGAGGTGAATGCTTGGGCAGGAGAGTTGAACGTGTCGACCTCCATGAGTGTGGTCAAGAACCCTTCTTGGGTCATCAAATTTGGGTTGCCATAAGGGACGCCGCCACGTTCGAGGACGAGAACTCGAAACGTTTGGGATAGTGTCGCTGCCAATGGGCACCCGGCGGTGCCACCACCAACAATAATGTAGTCATAGTAGTCTTCAGAGGGAAAGTCTGTGGCGTTGAAGGAAAACTTAAAATAGATCGGGTCTGTACAAAGATTTAAGAAACTGAATGAGCTTTCAATCTCAGGAAAACCCACAAAACCGAATTTCCATTCTTCTCTTTTCTTGCATTTTCTCAGCAACCGAATGGGGGAGGGAAAAAGAAAGAGTACTCTGTGGACGTTCAGATTGCATACCATGCAAGTAATTCATTATCCACACATGTCATACATCTTTCATATAGGATGATCTTAGAAAGCACCTAAGTGTTGGACATTTGCATGATACAGGTAAACCATAGCCTAGAAAGAAGCAGGCAAATAGCTCTAGGTGAATAAAACCTACCTCGGAAAACGACTTTCGAAAACTATTAGTGCAGATCGACATCGGAGGTGGCCCAAACCTAGGCTGTGACGCTTCCTGTTGAGTACACAATTAAGACTTGAAGTTCGTTTACACAGTACGAGAAAGACAATTATAAAGAATGGGACTTTAAGCAACTTTGGTTTTTATTATATTCTTTAATATAGCATCAACATAACAATAACATTCTAAAATAAAGCGATATAGGCATTTCTCCCATCCATCAACCGAGAAAAACACCTGCGTTACACTAAAAGTTCACGCGCTTCTTTATTCAAAACACAAATCAATTATGAAATGAACCCACATAGAAAAGTGGGCTGGTCTGCTCATTATTTGTGTTCGGTTCGTACATTTATTCATTATTGCAATACAAATAAGACCTCCACTATACTAGTGATGGAGGGGATTCGCGCCGGATGGAACAAGGCGCTTTGAACCATATACTACTGTTGCTGGAATGAAACGCAGCCTCGGAACAGAATTCTGCTGCTTGCTGGGCCCTGATGGTGGAACTGGCATTTTTTGGGGGAAGAAAGCGGCCCCCTTTTGCGGCAGAGTGGGCAGCATCGCTTTCCCTCGTGTAGCTATGATGCCATTCAGAAACAACACAAGAAGAAGAAAAAGCAGTATTTCGCGGATTCTTGCCATCACTGGAAAACAAATTGAGCTGTAGGCATCAAGGTAAGGGACCGAGATTATATACTGCTGCAGAAGCGGAATCGAAGGGGTTGGTTGAAAGGTAAGGATAGCGTGATTGGCCGATTGGTTGGAAGGTAAGGATAGCATGATTGACTGGTTGCGGGTCCCTTGGATCATGGGCCACAGCTACTTGGGTTTAGACCGCTGAACATCATTTGGATGGGCCGAGGCTATATGGGCTTAGGCCTTTCAGTGTCTACCTTAAGATGTTAATGAGTGCTTGGCTCTATCGAATGACTTTGTCCCTTACGAGGTACGTCTTAATTTATCTTCTCAAAATCCTAATCAATCTTGCTTGATAGAAAGGGAGTCTTTTGCCTCCTTCTAAGGTGTCCGTCAGTTTTACTTATCTCACTCTAGTGCTGGTAGGAAGCCTTCTTTCGCTATCGGGATACGTTGGACTGGAAAAAGGCAATGGCCTCCTGTACTTGGCCCGAAATTCGTTACCAAAGCTAAAGCATTCGGGTAAAAAGACATACTTTATATCTTCCTTAGTATTACTGCCCTACCACCAAGAACAGACTCTCGCCATCTATTTAGAGGAAGAACTGCTTATGAAACAAAAGCAATCGCAGCTCCTAGTCCGAAAGTTCGCTCTGCACCTTAAGATAAAGAGTTCCGACATACTAATAATCGATTCTTTTGTTTGGCCTTGCGATCGAAAAACCTAGGAACAGTTTTTGCCTACATAACCTACCTCCCAGACGGAGGGAAGAAGGTATCAGATCTATGTAGTTCTCGACCCCTTTTGTTAAACCAGTTCCTGTACCTGGAATGAATTCCAGTCTGTAAAGTAATCTGGTGGATGGGGCCCTCCTCACCTCTCCCCTTCCCCTTATCATGGAAGCAATAAAAACCAAAGCAAAGAGAACTAACCATGAAAAAGGCCTTCATTTCACTGCGTTACTGTGGACCCTCCCCAGCCAAAACAACGGCATTCAAGCCAAGCCCAGGGAGCAGCTTAACCTTCTCTAAAATCAGACTGATTGGAAGAATTCCTAATGAAGCCATTAAGTCAAGTCTGTACACTCTATCCACCTTTCTCATTTGTTGAAGACTGTCATAAAAGGAAGAAAGCTGATTTTCAATTCTGTACCCCTCTTTTGGCAAGCGACCATGAGAAAGACGTAATAACATTAGGGATAATCCCATGAAGACCCATACATCCTCTTTATCAGGCAGCTTTCATCATATCAGGATCAGAGCAAGGCCCAAGCATGATATCGGGACAATCACGTAAAAAGAGTCCACACTTTATATTCTTTATGAACTTGATTCGGAGCTTTGTTGAAGACTGTCATAAAAGGAAGAAAGCTGATTTTCAATTCTGTACCCCTCTTAACGTATACACCAGAAAGAATTTTGGATTGAATAAGAGCTAAGCGAGACATATGAAAAAGTTCACCCGTCACATCTTGATGGATAAATTCAATATCATCAGACAGCTGCACAAGTGAACATTCTACAGTACAAAATGATCTAGTCAAAATCATGGCAGGGGAAGGATGAAAGTGAAAAGACGAACTATGAGTATAAATAAAACGACTATTATATAGTGTGCTAACTCCAATCATCATATAACTATGCATTAATTGTATTAGGAACTATACCGACCGCTAGAAAGAAAGCTACCATCACACCTAAACCTACAGCCGTAAGAACACGGCCGCTAGCAGGGATTGTTATCTCCGCAAAAGGAGGCTCATTCTCCAAGGCCGACACCACCGATGCAGTAACGTCCTGTCTTTCAACAAAATCAAGCCTACGAAAGCCTGGCACATAATTGTCCAATTTCATAAAAGGTTCATACGACTCTATAGGATCGAACAAGCTGCCCCCGGAGGCATAAAAGGCAGAGCATGGCGTAAACCCGTACCAGACAGTACAACCAACGCCCAAGCTGACCAGAACCAAGAAACGCCCAAACCTACCGTCATATTGAGTAATTACCTCCAACAAGATGTCAGTGAACCCATCGGGGACCAAACTACGCAATCCGGCCCCGGAACTGCTCAAAGGAAACAGCGATTTGGCACTAATAGGTCTTCTATTATATGATAAACCAAGAGAATGACTTATAAAAGACAACCTCTCAATGGATTCTGGTAACTTCAATTCGTGATTTAAAAAGTCAGAGTGACCCGGAAGAAAGCGAAAACCTAAGGCCTAAGGTCTTGATTCCTAATGCTACTCCTACTGCTATTGCTATTGTTACTGCTTCTGGGATGAATCCATCAAATTGCGAGGGAGCTCTATAAAAGGAGCTCGTAGTTTCTCAATAATCGACTTGCTCCAAAGAGAATGTGTCCAACTGCGTAAGTAACGCTGAAAGGCACCACGATAACCATAATACGCCGGTTGTACTAGACTCGTAGACGAAGATGAAGACGAAGAAGCACCTGTCTTGTCCCCCTTGTCCTCCAAAGAAAGACCCTCGAAGTCTTTACATAGATCAAACATAGGGAGGTTCTCTATATCATTTAACAATCGGTGCCATTTATTCAATCTATAGTGCATGTTATTTTCTCTTTCAATTCAATTTCAACAAAAAATCAGACAATGACAGAGCGGCCTGTGATCGAGACTCATTCAATCACTTGCTTGTGATTGCTTTGGGTGTCTACTGGGTTTGAAAAGTTTTTAAAAGGTTTCTTTTTTGTTTGAAAAAAAAATCTTCTTTTTTCACTTTGGTTCTCCCCGAAAAGTTCGACTTGCATGTGTTAAGCATATAGCTAGCCTTCCTTTTGAGCCGGGATCAAACTCTTCTTTTGACTATGATTGGGCCCTGCAGTAGACCTTGCTTCTCTTATGTGATTCAAATGGTTCTCAAAAACTCACACAAACTTTCGTTATATATGATATATGGGATGATGCTCCTATGTATTCTTCAGGTCGTCTCTTCAATTAGATGTTAATGTGAATGAACCATAACTATGCAGCCCTATTCCTAATAGATTGACCCCGAAATAACATATCCAAATTATAAGAAATCCCATAGAAGCCACAATTGCCGAATTTGCACCTTGCAAACTTTTATTTGTTCTAGTATGTGAATAAATCGCGAATATGGTCCAAGTAATAAACGCCCAAGTTTCCTTGGGGTCCCAATTCCAATAAGACCCCCATGCCTCATTAGCCCATACCGCTCCCGAAAGAATGCCTATGGTTAAAAAGGTAAACCCTAGGCTAATGACACGATAACTCCAATGATCCAATCGATGAGTCAATTGATACCTGTGAGAATTTCTAAATGAAAGAAAAGAAGCCTTTTGTAAATGTAAAAGACTTCTTTTTTCATTCAAGTATTGGGTCTCACCAAAGGAAAATGACCCAATAAATAAATGATTACTTTTACCCAAAATATCTATGTTTTTTCGAAATGTAATGACTAGAAGAGCTATGGATAATAATGATCCACATAAAAGAGCTGCATAGCTCAACAACATCATACTTACGTGCATCATTAACCATTTGGATTGTAGAGCGGGTACTAATATTGTAGATTGATGCATTTTAGTTAAAAGACCCGAAGTGGTAAAGCCTTGGGTAAAAATAGTACTTGGCGCAGTTATTGTGCTTAAAGAATTTGGATGGTTCCGTATTTTAGGAACCATATGAATAATAGCGAAACTCCATGAAAGAAATATTAATGATTCATATAAATCACTTAACGGGAAATGTCCTGAATAAATCCAACGAGAAACTAATAATCCTGTTATACAGAAAAAAGTAGCTATCATGCCTTTTTCTGACAAATTATATAGTCCTATTTCATGGACTAATAAGGTAATCAAATGAATCGTAATGACAATTAAAATGATCGAAAAACAGATGTGAGTTAATATATGTTCTAAAGTCGTAAATATCATAAAAAAAAATCCTAAAAAAAGGGGGGGTCCTTCAATTACAGAACGGAATGGGAATCCGTAATTGGATTGATTATAGGATTCATTGGGGCTCTTTTAGAATATGCCGCCACTCGGACTCGAACCGAGATGCTCTAGCACTGCTTCCTAAGAGCAGCGTGTCTACCGATTTCACCATGGCGGCTTGCTCGAAGTAATAATAGCCCATGCATGTTCAATCGTCGAGATTGAAGGATTCAAGACAATATATTTTAGAAAACATTAGAATCGATGAATAAAGACTCGCTCATTTATATTTGAACGTTCAATAATTTGTATTATCATGGTATGATATCAGTTTTCACAATAGACTTTCATGTAGTATAAGTGCTCCTGGAGCAGTTGAAACTAGATAGTTATGTCCTCAGTTGAGGTCTAGAACTAAGATATCGTCCCTTTTTCTATCTAATTTTTGGATAATGCATTTTTCATTTTTCTGATTTCATGGATCCGAAATAAAAAAAAAAGATGGATTTTATCAATGAGCAAAAGAAAATAAAGAGGATTTTTGATGTATCAAAATGCCTTTGATGTCGTGATTCAATTTTGATACATTTTTCGATAGCTTGGGATCAAAACTGTATTAATGATTTGGATCTTCATCCTCATTGTGTACAGAATTCATCTTAGGATTTACCAACCCAATTAGGTATTGGGCTGGGTATAGAACAAAAGAGTTTAAATCGCTATCGGAATTGTACCGTATTTGAAAAATTCAATTTATTTCGAATAAAGTGGATAATGGCCTAATGTCATATCTATGATGATACCTTTCTTATCATGATCTTATCATCTTATTGGGTTTATGATATATTCATATTTTTTTATTATGAAAAGTGAATCGATAGGGAAATTGAGAATCCTCATCTCTCGAATTATCAAAATTGACTATAACGAAAAGTGAAACTTTGTATCTTGTGTCTAACTACTTCTTTTTTTTTTTCAAACAAAAAAGAAACCTTTTAAAAACTTTTAAAACCCAGTAGACATAAGAATTCTTATTCTATATACCACACTAGCCAGTCCTATCTCATATTGATGAATTCAAAACATTAGTTAATGCGAATCATTCATCTTATAAATTATACAATTCATCGAGTCATGCTCATTCAGATTATTCCAAAGCTTTATTACTATTATTGTCGCACTAAAAAACTTTTAGAATGTCCGGTAGAAACAGATTTAGCTAAAGAAAACGCTTTTATCGCGGCCCGATATCCCTTTCTCTTCCAAATATTTTTACGAATACGCTTTTTTGACATATGAAGTACGTTTCTTTGGAACCGCCATTCAAAAATAAAGAGGTTACTCATTTTTATAGTTGGATGTGAAAGACATTTCAAAATGGATCACTCTTTCTATTCATTATCTATATTTATTCCATGGATTCCTTCATAACATAAAAAAATATGTATCCGTACACATCGGATTATAACTAGGGACAAAAAAATAAATAGAAGAAAAAACAAAAACGATGTTATTTTTATAGGAATTTTTTTTACATCTCTATTACATACAATGTCCGAAAAAAAAAATTCGTACTGATTGGTACCCTCATATCTTCATTCGGATCTATGTCTATGTAATTTACTACCATAGAAATCGAATGAATTGCCGTTGATAAGAATCAAAAAAGGTTCCAATTCTTATCTCAGTCTATTTATATATCATAATCATATTGTTGTGCTGTAGTTAATAAATGGAAAAGTCAATCTAATTTTAAGAAAAAAAAAAGAATGTAACATTAACATTTTTTTCTATTACTATTAATTGATCAAGCTCGAGGATAGAGTACCCATAATTCAAATTAAAATGGGGCTGTTAATTAATCTGTTAAACTAAGCAATACATTACTTGATAAAGGTCATTTTAGTTCTCTCTTATTTTATATTTTTTTTATTTAAATTATTTAAAGTAATGAGTATCGAGTATCATAGTGTTTCCTATAAACATAAGTTTTTGTTTGTTTTATTGGAATAGAAGCCAATCAATCAGTTCCACATTCTTAGTTAATGACTCTGAATAAACTAACTAAAATGACTAGGTTTTATATTAGGTTGAGTTATTGGCAGATCTTATGATCCATATCAGAATCAAGCCCCGTTTTTGGTGTGACTCTTTTTCCTTACTTTATACTTTATGTATATAAATTCCACAATTTCCCGTAATAATGGAATGCTTTAATATCTTATATTCTGTATCCTCATAAATATATTAGATTAGTTAATAACTAAGTCATAACTTTTTTCTAATGACTTGGTTATAGCATTTGACCAATTGTAACTTCTTTATTTTATTTATTTTTTCAAATATCTGGGAAAGAATAAGAATAATTCAAAATCATATTTTAGTTCTTTCATATCTTGATTTTATTTATTTAATTATTGCTCCTTTCGAAAGAGATAAGAGCTGGTGAATCAGAAACAATAAATAAAATTCAAGTTTTCTTTTTTTATGGAACATACATTTCAATATGCATGGGTCATACCTTTCGTTCCACTTCCAGTTACTATGTCAATAGGATTGGGACTTCTGCTTGTTCCGACGGCAACAAAAAATCTTCGTCGTATGTGGGCTTTTCCTAGTGTTTTATTGCTAAGTATAACAATGGTTTTTTCGTCCAATCTGTCTATTCAGCAAATAAATGGCAGTTTTATTTATCAATATCTATGGTCTTGGACCATCAATAATGATTTTTCCTTAGAGTTCGGTTACTTGATCGATCCACTTACTTCTATTATGTCAATATTAATCACTACTGTTGGAATCGTGGTTCTTATTTATAGTGACAATTATATGTCTCATGATCAAGGATACTTGAGATTTTTTTCTTATATGAGTTTTTCCAATACTTCCATGTTGGGATTAGTTACTAGTTCCAATTTGATACAAATTCATATTTTTTGGGAGCTAGTGGGAATGTGTTCGTATCTATTAATCGGTTTTTGGTCCACACGAACCGTTGCAGCAAATGCTTGTCAAAAAGCGTTTGTAACTAATCGTATAGGGGATTTTGGTTTACTATTAGGAATCTTAGGTCTTTATTGGATAACAGGTAGTTTCGAATTTCGGGATTTGTTCGAAATTTTCAAGAACTTGATCCATAGTAATGGGGTTCATTTTGTATTTGCTACTCTTTGTGCCTCCCTATTATTCGTCGGTGCAGTTGCTAAATCTGCACAATTCCCCCTTCATGTATGGTTACCGGATGCCATGGAGGTACCCACTCCTATTTCGGCTCTTATACATGCTGCTACTATGGTAGCAGCAGGAATTTTTCTTGTCGCTCGACTTCTTCCTATTTTCACAGTCATACCTTATATAATGAATCTCATTGCTTTGATAGGTGTAATAACAGTACTGTTAGGAGCTACTTTGGCTCTTGCTCAAAGAGATATTAAGAGAAGTTTAGCCTATTCTACAATGTCTCAATTGGGTTATACTATGTTAGCTTTGGGTATAGGTTCTTATCGAGCTGCTTTATTCCATTTGATCACTCATGCCTACTCTAAAGCATTATTGTTTTTAGGATCTGGATCCATTATTCATTCAATGGAACCTATTGTTGGATATTCTCCAGATAAAAGTCAGAATATGGTTCTTATGGGTGGTTTAACAAAATATATCCCAATTACAAAAACTACTTTTTTATTAGGTACATTTTCTCTTTGTGGTATTCCGCCTCTTGCTTGTTTTTGGTCCAAAGATGAAATTATTAATGATAGTTGGTTGTATTCACCCATTTTTGCGATAATAGCTTATTCCACAGCAGGGTTAACCGCATTTTACATGTTTCGGATGTACTTACTTACTTTTGAGGGGCATTTACACATTCATTTTCAAAATTACAACAGTATTAAAAATGGCTCGCTCTATTCAATATCTATATGGGGGAAAGAAGGACCGAAACCCGTTAAAATCAATTTCGTTTTATCAACAATGAATAATAATAATAATGAAAAGGTTTCCTTTTTTTCGAAGAAGACATATCAAATTGATGGGAATGTAAGAAACCTGATGCGATCCTTTAGTACTCATTTTTACAATAAAGAAACTTCCATGTATCCTCAAGAATCGGACAATACTATGTTATTTCCTCTCCTTGTATTGGTCCTATTTACTTTGTTCGTTGGATCCATCGGAATTTCAGGAGTAATGGATATGGATTTTGATATATTATCGAAATGGTTAACCCCATCGATAAACCTTTTGCATAAAAATTTGAGCTATTCCCCGGATTGGTATGAATTTTTTATAAATGCAATTTTTTCAGTTAGTATATCCTATTTCGGAATACTCATAGCGTTTCTTTTATATGGGTCTGTTTATTCATCTTTCCAGAATTTGGACTTAATCAATTTATTTGTTAAAACGGGTTCTAAGAAAATTTTATTGGACCGAATCAAAAATGTGATATATAATTGGTCATATAATCGTGGTTACATAGATGTTTTTTATGCAACAGCCTTAACTAGGGGTATAAGGGGATTAGCTCAATTAACTCACTTTTTTGATAGACGCGCAATTGATGGAATTACGAATGGGGTTGGTGTTGCAAGTTGAGAGAGTTGCAACAGACCGGTTCAGGTTAAAAAGGAACTTTCTACCCTTTCGTTTCTTTTATTCCACTATATCCTTTCAGTCGAGTCACCGCTACGCCCTTCTACTGAGAGGTGCACCCTTTTTTAGCGATATAGTGGATCGCTCATTCTCGCTTATCGAAGAACTCGCTTTCGAGTGAAGGCCCTCGTTATCGCGGGCTAGATTGAAGAAGAATCACCTGCACAAAATTAGAGTGGGTTTAGAACGTCGTGAGAGAGTTCGCTTCCTATCTACCCTTGGTCTTAAAGGGAGATAGTTGATCGAGAAAGCTCCGCCCAAAGGCGCCGAGTACATAGACGAGGCGGTCACCGGTAGGCTGTTACAAGGTAAGTGCCTATCCCTGTCTCTATCACGCCCTATTCTGAGCCTCTTCCCCCCTTCTCTGGGGCTTTTTCCTTTCCTGGGATCTAGTTTTTTTGAGTGATTTCATCCCAAGGAGTCCTAAGACCTTGCAGTTCTAGTTGGAGAGGTAACCCGATGTAGTTCTATTCCTTCTCCCAGGCATTCCTAAGCACTGGCATTTGTTCTCGTTTCCCCTTTGAATATTGGTTGAACATTTATATTATTCAAACCTATTTCTTTCTGGGCAAGCTTTTCACTTTTCAGTCAGCAGTATCGAATCTTTTAAGCCAAAGGAAAGGGAAATCCCATATTAGAAACTCTTAAGCTAGCCAGTATCAATTTGAACATCTTTATTAAGAAAGCGCTTGCTGTCACTGCCAGATAAGAGATACATTTTTTTTTCATTTCATAATTCACTCTTGGGGAGGGCTATCTTTCCTTTGCATCTATTGGGATAAGTGTCTTATTACGCAAGAAAGCTATTTCCAGTTTTCTTCTATCCCGTGTGGGAGAAAACTGATTCGAGTGTGAGTTCCTTTTTTTGGGGGTCTGTACGCTTTTCTGACCTTAAGCATATAAAATAGATTAGAGGATTGGATCTATAGTGCCTAAAGCTAGTGATAGCGGATTAGAGAATGAATTTCTTTCTAGTCATAAGTCCTCCCATTTATACTCTTAATAGGATTACCTAGAATGCTGAGCTACCAAACAAGCCAACGAGCGAGTTCGAGTGCTTCTGCCTCTGCTTGCGAGCCTGTCCTAAGATAATAACTTATCCCCGAAAGATAGAGTTCCCTGCCAGAGCTATTGGGAGTTCTCTTGTGAGTTCCCCGCCATCCCGACCTGTGCCTGTCCCTTTTTCAAGTGAAGTTCTAGTCCTTCGCCTTTTGGGCCAGTAACAAAGTCTCTTGAACTTCCTGAATTTCTGGAAAGGAATGGGGGAGCAAGCTATTAAGTTAGATGACTTAATCCAGTACCAGTAAGTAAGGAAGCCCCTTTGAAAGCATTATTCATTATCTGAGTGAATCCCGTCTTGTGACAAGTTTAAAAGAAGGACTATTGAAAGCGGGGATAGCGGATTATCTTCTCGGGAAAGCTAGCAAGCCATCTACTTTCTTTCTCTTTCCTTCACCCCTCAAGTAGTAAGGCTTTCCATCCACCCTGCCGGTCCTAATCAAATAAAAGATCTTATCCGGCTAGCCAGCTTTATCAAATCTTCTCCAATTAGAGAGTCACTTCGTCCCTTTTGGAGTGGAGAGAGGAGTACCGGAAGCCCATTAAGTGTAATTTCTTCTCTTGAGACTTCTGTTACAAAAGTGCATTTGCTTCTGCCCGGGAGGGCTATATCTATCTTCTCTTTTCTTTCCTTTAGGTATAACGCTAATCGATTTCTTTCCTCCCTCCCGCAAGCTAACGAACGATCTGAAGGGCAATTCTCTGTAAAAAAGAAAGGAATTGAAACCCAGCAGAAAATTGAAAAGAAGTATAAGTACCTCACCTCAAAGTCAAGCCAGCCAGTCTTTTTAATAGAAGTGTTTCATTCCTTGGAGCGAGTGAAAGCAAAGGATAAGAGCACATGGGAATGAAACTGGCGATCTCGATCAACTGGATCTGAAATTGCACCCGTAACTAAGACTGGTAGTATAACTTCTTATGTATGATGTTTTTCTCGTTCTCACAATATCCGTAGCTGCAGGCGTCTTTCGTTAATCAAGAGAGCCCTTGGGGGGAATTCAGTGCCATTCAAGAAGTCTTGCAAGCATCGCATCGAGAGAGACAATCAACAGCCAGGGCAGGGTACCAGACAGAAAAGCCAGCATCAGATATAGAGACGGAGACAACATAGCACGCATAAAAGTAAGCATCAAAAAGGTGGGAACAGGAACAGAGCCCGCTAGAGAGGTGGTTGATCTTGACCCAGTTCTTGTTGATCTGGTTGAACCAGTTCCTGGGGTCCTTGGGAGAGCATTGCTTCTAGTAAGCTGGTGGAGATGGAGTCGAATCAATCGATGCGGAGGTCTAGTCGATGGAATAGATGGCTTCAGAGGTTCTACTGAGGGTTCCGCTTCTTCGTTCGGCCCTGGATTCGATCAATGGGATTCCCCTCCCTTTAAGAGATAGGGCCGGTCGATCGAGGGATCAAAAGGGCTCACTGCTGTATGATATACATCTTTCTGAATGAGAGTTCATGGTTCCGTGACAGAAGAAGTGGGAGAACGCGGGGAGTTCCTTTCTCTCAATGGATGGATAGGCACAGCAATCAAGGTCTTAGCTTATTGGTTCCATTGCCTCTGATCCGGATACTGCAAATAGGGCGGGCTTTTTATGCTCCTACTGATGGGCCTATCCGCCTACGGTTCCCGTTCCGGGGTCACTGACTTTTGGTTCGACTCTACTCGATTGAGAAGAAGCAGCTGCCGTTGCTTGGGTTCCCCTTCCCCGGCTGGATAGGGAGAAATGGATAGAGACTTGGCCCCTGCTGGGAGATCACTCGTCGTTTGAATCCTTTGCACCCTCCCTTGGCTGGGAGATCATAAGACAAAGGGGGAGATTCGTTCGAGGATTCGTCGTACCTTCCCCCGGATGGTAGCTAGCCAGAACAAAGATATGGAAGTGGGTGCTTACTTGAAAAGCACTGGATTCCCTCGATGGATCGGTTTGACGAGGAGTCTAGGTCATGGGCTGCTACTGGTACCGGTAGTTCAGATCCCTTCGATGGAAACGCATTAGAATCTTTGGAAGGTCTCAGTTCGCTGGTTATCCCCTCTTCTCGATGATGGTTAGTTCGGTGAAGCCAATGAGCTTCCTAAGGGGTAAAGCGGATGGGTGCCGCAGCCTTCTCACTTGGGATATTCAGAATCACCAATAGGATCAGCTGATGGTTCTCCCTCCGAGGTTAGACGCTATCCAGCAGAGGAATCATATTATTAGACAGAATAACGCATTGAAGTGGGAATGGGGAAACTGGGACAGCTGGCCTCGCCGCCGGTCGAACACGCAGAGGGATATCGAGATGGGAACAACCATGCCCTCCCTTTCTTCCCTATTTCCTTCCCTCCCTGTTCGTTCGAAGATGTCAGGGATTGGGAGGAAGGGAACAGGTTCCAGTTTTTTATGGTTATGCATTTATCCCCTTGGCTAGCCTAGCAGCATCTCTCGTGCCGTTCGTCAGATCAGATGGGGTCAATGGAATGAATAACCGATCCGCCATTGGATTGGATTTATTTGAAGGGTTCGGCCAGGGAGACGGCTCGTAGCCACGGAGGGACGGGGACGGCCCGGAGAAGCGAAGCACCGCTAGGAAGGTGGGATCTGTCGTTTTTCATCCGAAAAGGTCAAGTGACGTGAGACCGGAAAGGAGCCGCCCCATCCAGTGAAGGGGATAGCTTATTCATGAGCTCGAGATGGGAGAATACGAGGATTCCATACCTATATATAAGATAGTATGGAAATCCATATGGTAGCCGTCAGGTGGGAGGTACCACTGATCAAATGAACCGGTCGAGTAGAGCGAGTTGAGTGCGCTTTCCAGGTATCGTGAATGAAGTCGGTATGGAATCGGAAGAGTGGGACGCCTTCAATCCGCCCGCTCGTTAGAAAGAAGTCCTTTTCTCTCTCCCCGTCTGAATCCGTCGGAGTAGCATTAGATACAGAATGATCAGCCCGGCGGGATCCAATAGCCAGTAACAAGGTTCAATCTCAACCCCCGCCCTAGATAGCGGGGCGCTATCCCTCAGCCACCCTACTATCTGCAATGACAATATCGTCACCGAGAATACTTGACTTCGGCTTTCAATCTAACACCAGTGGAGTCGACTGAATTAGGACCGCTTGAGGGCGTCGCTGGATTTAAGTTAGTAGGGGTTAGGGTTGCTAGGAGAATTGGTGTTTTGAGTGGTGGTATAAATGGGGGTCTGTAGGCCCAATTGCCTTGTTGTTGTGTAGTTGCTCTTTTCGAGTTATGGAGCTGATTGGAGCTTGGGATTTCCTTAAGCGAGTTCAAGGAAGTGACGTGAAGGTAGCCTTAGGTAAGGAGCTGACGAGAGATACGGGTCTCCACGTCTTTTGGTAGTGGGGGAAGGAAGGCGGACTTGATTGAGTTGTGGTCTTGTTGGGGGGGCTCTAGTAAGGTATGGGGCTTTCAAAGGGGGGAAGTTCACCCAGTCTAAGCCAGGCAAAGCTGGGCAAAGTGAGTCCAAGGCAAGCAATGCAAAGCTAGACGAACCCAGACAGAGTCCAGCGAATCCAAGCAGAGACAACTCAAGCTTGGGCCTGCCTTTCGGTCAATCAAGGAAGTGCATCGAAGTGGCTTCCTCGAAAGAAGCACGAGCGTCACGCCTTCAGTTAGTAGCGAGTAGTCTTTTGGCAAGTCGTCCCTAGGTATATATGCTTACGCAAAGGGGAGTCGTTTTCGGGGAAGTCGTCCGTAAGGGATAAGCGTTTAAGGGAAGCAGTCCCTCCGGCTATTCCGGTAAGCGAGTAGTCCGTTATGGATCCCCCCCGTACCCCACTTTTTTGTTGTGGACCCTTTCTGGCTGTTTGAGTAAAGATCTCCCTTAGTCCTCCGAAGGAGCAAGTGAAGTGACTGCAGAATTGCTTAGACTAGCTTGACTGGACTAGCTGGACTTAGCGGATTTACCCCCTGTTGCTTTGTCTGCCCCCCTGTTTACCCCCATACCCCCGCTGCTTGGGCGTCCCTGTAGAAAGGAACTCAACTAACGACCCGAAAACAACTGCTTACTGCTTTTAATAGCTTACTTTAAGGGGGCCCAACTCGGCGTTGATTCCGAACAATGGCCACAAGCGAGCGGGGAAGATAGAGAAATTCCTTATACGTATGAAGCAGGGGTCAGGCAGGGACCCAGTCCCTGACCCCTATCACTTAAAGGCAGGACCAGTAGCCCAGGGGTTTACTGGTCTATCCCGTACGCTCCCTCAGCCCCTCTGGGACGACCGACTCAACTGCATTGATGGGACAAAAGGGCGAGAGACCTACTATGACTTGCCTCTCTCCGGTTCGTTCGGGATGGGGAGGCCGCGGAGAGGAACAAATGGCTGGTACGACCGGTACACTGAAGGTTGGGTTCCCGCTCCCTGCATCTCTTTATTGTCTGACCATGGATCTCGGCAGTACAGAAGGAAGTATGCGCGAGCTTTAGTAGCATTGATCCATCGGTCATCCTGAATCGTGACTTTCTTTATCCATAAATATCCTTCAAATTCAACTATCCTATCCTTAAAGTTCTTTTGAGTTCCGTTTCGCCTCTATCGGCGGTTCAGTGGAAAGAGCAGAATACTACCTATCTTGGTTTAGGCTAAGCCGCAACTAAAAGTATCCCTCTTCTAAGTCTTTCTCAGTCCGAAACTAGTTCTCGAGCAGCTCATAGTATGATTCTTCTGATTCTGGGGTTGATCACGGACTCTCGGAAGGGTAGCGGTGCCAGCTTTTTAGTCCTACAATGCTAGTGAAAAATCCTATGGCTTATCAGTTCTTAGAATGAGTATGCTATTTAGTATCCAGAACATGTGTGTTATATCTGCCAGGCGGTACAGATACATGTTGATATCCGTTGCATGTCTTCTCATCCCTTCAACTCCACCTACTCCTAATAACAAATAGGTGGTTTCTTAGTTTCATAGGCTTATCACAGAATCTTTCTATTACTGATCGGATCCCGAGCAGGTGGTAGACGAAATATCCGATTCATTGCTTTTCACACACCATATTAATTATATGCATTCGATCCAGTCGAGATA